AAGGACTGTCCATGTGTACGTGTAGAATTTGCGATTTCATACCCTTTCCTTGAATGCGTTGCAAAGCCTCGATATGGGGTTCCTTCTGTTGAGAAACGAGAACATCTCGTTTCTTCTTTTTTCTTTTTGTTTTTTCTTCTAATTCTTCTAAACAAGGAATAGAAAGGTTCCGGTTGGTCATCACAGTAAATCTACGAAAAAGCCTTTTTGAATGGAAAAGTGGTGGTTTTTTGGTTTGATCTATTCTTATTAAACAGGCATAAGCTCCACTGGTATAAAGCCTTTGCATCAGTTCTTCATTGGAAAACACTTCTTCGTCTGAAAACAAAACGTCCGGATCCTCTTGGATTAGAAAGGAGTCCCAAACAAACCGTCTTCCACGAAAAAGCACTGGTTTATTAGAAGATTGACATTGCATTGATTGATATTGCAATGGGTATTGCATTGGATATCCAGATTGACTTCTGAACGGTTCCAAAAACTCTTGAAATGATAGATTTTCCAAATCCAACCGTAGTTTTTTGATCTCTTCCCGATACTTCCTATACTCCGTCGTAACCCCCCTTTTTTCTAAGTTGAACTTCTTAGACTTATACTGGAGCATACGAAGATGATTTTCAAACTTTTGAACGAAAATCCGCCTTTCTTGAAACAATCTGACTTGCTCCGGCAATCCCAATTCATTGAATGTTTTTATCCGATCAAATCGATTACTGCGAAGAAAACTAAGACGCCAGATCCTAGGAGACGAAACCAATGATTCATCGAATTCTTCATCCTTTTGGAGTTGAGCATCTAGACCTATTTCATGAACTAGAGACGAAAACCCTGTTCGCATCGTATACTGATGATTTTTCGTTTTGCGCAGAGGATCGAATGGTGGGATTTGATTCTTATCAGACTTACCTCGATATATTCCTAACCACGGAAACTCCACCAGAAGACTTTCTAAAAGACTAGAAGCTAGATGGAAATCATGTTCAACGAGTCTATCGAGAGGAGTCCAATTCTCTTGATTTGGTTCCGATATCAGCAACCAAGAATCCCGAGCAGCTGATCCGGCCAAGCAACCCAAAATAGGAGGGAGTATAGTGAATTCCTTGATAGTTGTTTCGGCAATCGAAGGTTCTAAATACCATTTAGACAAATAATAAAAATTTTTTTTCCAAAAATCTTTTGCCATAGGTACAGGAGAAAATTTCGTTCTAAGTGTAGTTTGTAGAATAGCCTTTCCTATCTTATAGGGAAGTCTTTCATGATGTTTTAGAACGGATACAACACCCTGATTTATAGATCGTAAACCCCAAGTTTGCCTATAAAGAGACAATCGAATTGTATTCGTGTCTATAACGTATTTTTTTCGCAAACAACTAATTGCTACGGTTTCATTGACAAGTCCTGCCAGGTCTCGTGCCTTATAACCTATGGTTCTAGATCCAAAATCATCGAGGTAGAACAATTCTTTGTTCAAAAAAAATCTTTTCCTACGTAAAAGAATAGAAAATTCTTTTTCTCGTTGGGATACAAGAAGCATCCGAATATTGATGAATTGACCCAATCGATTTGGAGTCATTAGATTTGGATCGACTTTTCTAGGAATATGCGTCGAAGCAATAAAAACAATATTTCTTCTACTAGTAAAACTGTTCTCATCACAGCTATCCATATGGTCCAATAAGCGATGAAGCAACGCCTTCTTCTTGATGATGATATCCATCTTGATGATAGAAGTGCGAGTATTCCGTTCCAATACATGAATGTTTGGGATCCATATTATGCAAGGAGACATTATTTCTGCCATTGTCAAAGTCCGATGGAATTGAGAGAAAGTTTTCCCAAAGAACCATTCCAGATTGATTTTTATTAAAGGAATATAAAAGTCTGCTGCTAGACTTTGGACCAAATAGGATCGACCAGTTTCCTCAGGACCTATCAGTAAAATCCCCTTGGAAAGGGATGGTCCTAATAATAAAGGAGGAGTTTTTCTAGCTTTAGAAAATAGGTTTTGGTTAGATTTGGCAATCTTCTGATAAAAAGCGAAGAAGACCCATTTTTCTGCTAAACGATCAAACCTGTAATTCATTATATTTTTTTGCGAAATGTCAGATAAATATCGTAAGTACATAAACCCCGGCTCTTCCGTGGTTTGATAACCTTCGAAGATAGAATGCCTGTAGGTAAAATTCGATTCAAATTGAGAATTTTGAGAGAGTTCTTTTTCTGTTCTTAGAAGCAGAAGTAGATCAATTGTATCTTTCTTCTTCTCTTTTTTATTATTATTATAATCATCTGATGATAATCTTGATGAAAAAAAAGATGGAATTTTCGAGTTTCCACCACTGGGCTTTGCGATTACGAAGTCGAATATTGTCACGGATCGATCGAATGCACGCGGATTCTTCTTGTGACTTATTAGTATGAAAAAATAAGTCATTCTAAGCCTCATCAACCAATACCATTCCCGGAGGTTTGACAAAAAGCAAACAATTTGATTTAGAATTCTAAAGGCGAACCAAAAAGTAAACCCCTCTTCATATTTATGTGCATCCAACTGCGTCCAAATTGGTTCATCCTTCTTAGCCAAAATAGTAAAATGAGAAAAATCATAATTATTAGATTTAGAAAAAACAGAATCATCATCACTAGTAGAACCGAAGATTTGTTTTGTCCAATCCCTTATTTCCTCCGGGTACTCAAAGCTATTAGAAGTATCAATAGCAGCCAAATAAGGAACAACACAAGTACTTCTTTCGAAGATTGGTTTGACTAAATCCAGTATTACCGAATCGATTGGTTCTACCCAATCCGGTTTTTCCAAAGAATCCTTCGGGTACTCGCTATATCTTTTTATTTCCATCCACCATTGTCGTAGCAAAGCTGGATCCGAATGTAGTCCGAACTCGAGAAAATTCAACTGTATCAGTAAAGAAATCCAGTTGAAGAAAACAACGAAAAAATACGGAAAAAAGAAAAACACAAGGACGAACCACAAGAGAATGATCCAAGACTCCCCGTCCTTCCTTGCTAATCGCAAGAGTTTCCATATCGACTTTTTCTTGATGAGTTCTTCGATCACGAGCTCCCCGTGAGAAACTAACCAAGGAACCAACTCATTCAGAGGCGGATGAAGTCGAATCCTTCTCCAATTCCGTTGTATTTTGGATTGTAGAATGAACCATACTTCATGAGAAAGTGCCCGCAAGATATTCTTCGATCTATGCCTAATATCTTGCCAAATAGATACTATTTGGTCACAGCTATATAGCAATATATACGGAAAAGTATCAAAAAGTGTATCCCCAAAGTATTTCCACCATATAGAAGTAAAAAACCATGGCATATACATTTGAAGCAAATTCCATTTGGAAAAATGAGTATCAATCTTATATATCTCTTGTTTATTAACGAGTTCATGAAAACAATGTGGTGAACGGCATGAGAAAATCTTTCGTTTCTCTTTCCATGAAAAACAAAGCTTATCTAGAGCTTTGTTTTCCGCTATGTTTTGGAAACTCTCTGTTGAACTAGACTTGGTAAACATGTCTGGAATCTGATGAAATATTTCCTGGTTCTTATTCGGAAAGATTTCCGATAGGAAATCATCTTTATAGGATTGAGTTTGAATCAAACTCGTGTTTGAACTGAAATTTTTCGGAGACTGATCAAGATTTTTTTCTTCAAAATCAAAATAAGATCTATGGAAATTTTCCAAATTGACTACTTGGAATCTTGGTAAAGGCGTTGTACAAATCTCTTCGATCGAGGCTCTGTTGTCATGAACAAAAGGATTCCATCGAGTTAATAACTCGTACAATTCATAGATTAATACATATGTTTTGTCACTACTTCGTTGTAAATACTTAGGTAAAAATATGTCGGATACTTGGGACTCTATGAGTGAAACAGCCTCTTTCTCCGATTGAACAGGTATTATTTCATCAAGCGACAAAGAAAACATATTGTTGCAGATGGGCAAAAGATGGAAATGGAATAATTGTACATATGTAAGATTCTTTTGAATTCTTTCTTCTATATAAGAAGGTAATCTTTTCTTATAATTGGACCGAGGATGACGTAAATAATCCAAAATTTGAAGTGTATTCGCTTTGTCAAAAGCAGCTCTCAATGAACTTTGATTCGATAGTTTTACAGGATTCACCCAATTGTCTCGATATATCGTCGAAAAATCCGTGTTATACAACGAATTGCTTTCATTATCAAAAATGTCCATAATCCATGGCTCATTCCAAGCAATTTTTGCTATTGTTCCTTCATCGATCTTTGAGACTTTTGTCTGGTTATCCAACCACTGGATTTTGGGTTTAACGATTCGAACAAGAAATTCTCTAAACCACCACGGATAGACTACTTTGTCCTCAGGGCCGCACTGAGAAAGGAAAATAATCAAATCCGAAATGAGTTTATCAATATAAGGAGAAATGTCTATGGAAATATCGATGTTGTTCCATAAGTTCTTCATTTCCGTCTCTTCCGGAGCGTAAAACAGAATCAAAGCAATCTTAAGAAATATTTCTTTAATACATAATTCCTTTGGATCGAAACAAACAAGATGGTTCGAATACTTTTGTAAGTATTCGAATTGATCGGACCATTTGTATACATGCAATTTCTGATTGATATATTTCGAAGTTCTAAGAATCAAACAATCTAACCATTCTTTCTGACCTTTTCTCCAATTTAATGAATGCTGGTTCATTGTATTTTTCATTCCATTATTCCAATTTGAAAGAATGTCATCTATTGGAAATACCCAAGCCTGAGTGCGCGTGTTCATTAAATGGAATGTATTTTCCCCTACGGGGAAAATCGATACGGTTTGGTTGATTATTCGATCGAAAGAATCATTCTCTTTCTCAGTCATATTGAACCATGGATTCTTCCATTTTTTTCTGTGGTCGAAAATCTGATTCCCTAATCTGTTCTTGTGAAGTTCATAGAATAGACTCTGAGCGAAGGCAAATGTATTATTAGCAGAAACCTGATTAGGATTAGTCAGTAATAGAGTGAATCGATCTGTTCTTTTTAGGACGATTGGTTTCAATCGACAAAAATGGAATAGGCGCTCTTTGCAGAATGAAGAAAAAAAGAGATTCCAAGACGAACTGTTTCTAACTCGACTACAAAGGAATTGGTTTATATCCCTCTGATTTTGTCTAATCGTAGTACATCCAGGATCTGATGAAATAGCCAATTTCGGATTTGGAAATTTCGTTTTGATATTCCAGAAATCCGCTCTCCTTTTCCTTTCTAATCTTCTCAAATATTGAAAAACATTTTGTTGTCTTTTCCAACATTGGAAATTTTCCACGGGCTCTTTAGTGGTACGAGAAACCATATATTCATCTATTGACAATATGTCAAAAACAGAATAACGAATTGTTTTTGTCCAATTCTCAATGAATTTTTTTGTTTCTTTTGAAAATGAATTCTCTTTTATAGACGACCTTTTGGTTTCTTTCAATACTTCTTTCGGCCAAGACATTGGAAAATTTCCTGGACACGCGTCATACCCATTTGAAAATTTTTCCAATTGGCTAGATTTTGGAAAAAACAAAAAAAGATGCGAAAAGATCCACAAATTTCTAGTGAAATTGGCTTCCGATGATGTTTCATTTCGAATTTCCATGGAGTTATATATAGGATCAAATAGATTGATCGAATAGTATTTGTTTCTTTCAATCAGACTTTTCTTTTTTAGGTTATATATAAGGACTGGTAATGTAAGTAATACTACAACTTTGCTTTTGGAACTACAACTACGTAGATCCCGTAAAAGTAACGTACTGAGAATCCGAAAGTCAAAGAACTTAATAAGACGTTCTCGATGGGACAAAATTTGAGTAAAAAACCTCACCAAAATCAATTCAGTCCATGGATCGAATGAAGAGCTTTGTATTTGTTTGAAAAAGTTTAACCACCAGGTCAAGAGGCTTGATATGGGTTGTTTAATTCCGGACTCTCTTGGACATTTTCCCGAGGTCCTTTCTTCCGAGATCCAGAGTCTGCTTTTTTGTTCTTGTATCATTGGTTTTTGCCCTCTTTTACAATTCTATATTTTATTACGTGAAATATGGATAGATCCCTCTCAATTCCATATAATAAACCATTGGATTTTTTCGAAAGGTTTTTTGACTAGTTTTTGGTTTTCTGGAAAAGGTAGAATGATCTTTGTGATGGATGAAAAGACATAAAATAAAATAAAAACCTTCGCACTTCATCGAACTTGCGTCAACGATCGAAAAATCGCAAACAACCAAATAAAAGATTATGGCCCGGGCGAACGACGGGGATTGAACCCGCGCGTGGTGGATTCACAATCCACTGCCTTGAGCCACTTGGCTACGTCCGCCCATAAAATCTATCTAATCAACATTACTTTCAAGAAAAGAGTTGTTTTCTGTTCATCCTACGGAATGTGGGCGACTTATTCCAGGAAATCCAAGTGTTGCAAGATCGGTACTCACTCCCACAAGTTTTTCCGTTGCATTTTCTATGTTTGGCATGATTGGGATATGAGTACTTGGCTACCCTAAGTCGATACTCACTCATATTATCGAATGAATTGATTATTCCGGATGAGCTTTTCTCCAGCATCCATGGCTGAATGGTTAAAGCGCCCAACTCATAATTGGCGAACTCGCGGGTTCAATTCCTGCTGGATGCACATATCTAATTCAAATTCCTTATATATCCTCAAATACAACAGTAAAAAACTCGATATCTTATAATGTGGATATGAACAAAGACAGATAAGGTACCAAACCTCCTTTAGAGGTTTGGTACGATGAAAGGAATACCTAGAATTCTATCTAATTAACCATCTATAGAATTGAATTCCATTGATGCCAAATCAAGAGGAAAATTGTGAGCATTGCGCTCATGCATAACTTCCATACCAAGATTAGCACGATTAATTATATCAGCCCAAGTATTAATAACACGACCTTGACTGTCAACTACAGATTGATTGAAATTGAATCCATTCAAGTTGAACGCCATAGTACTAATACCCAAAGCAGTAAACCAGATACCTACTACGGGCCAAGCCGCTAAGAAGAAATGTAAAGAACGAGAATTATTAAAACTAGCATATTGGAAAATCAATCGACCAAAATAACCGTGAGCCGCGACAATATTATAAGTTTCTTCTTCCTGACCAAATTTGTGATTGTGATTCTATTCCATATTTAAACCTAAAAAACAAAAATCAATCATATAATGAACATTTCATATAAAAACATACTACATTTTACTCAGAGTAGTCCGGAAAAATTCCTAACTTCTGGGAAACATCATCGTTGCAAGGGTCGAAACAAAAAAGGTATTATTACAGTACGTCATAGAGGAGGAGGCCATAAACGTCTTTACAGGCAAATTGATTTTCGAAGAAAAGAGAAAGACATCTATGGAAAAATTGTAACCATAGAATATGATCCTAATCGAAATGCGCATATCAGTTTGATATGTTACAAGAATGGGAAAAAGTCCTATATTTTGTCCCCTAGAGGAATCATGATTGGAGATACTATTTTATCTGGTCCAAAAGCTTCTATTTTAATAGGGAATGCCCTACCTTTGAGTGCGGTTTGAATTATGAATTTACGTAATCGGAAAGACCGGTTAGGCCCCGAACCTACTAAATTATCATTGATAATCTAAATTTGACTTAATTTTCAAAGGGAAACTGAGAAAAAAATATATAGCAAGTGATAAAAAAAAAATAATAAATTTTTCATTCTAGATAATATGGAGAATTTTTGATAAAGCATAACAGTGGAGAAGGCAAACTCTTGTTCCAAAGATTATTTTATTCATCTTTGATTTGAAGGTCAGAGGCAAAATCAAAGTTGTACAATGAAATAAATATTTCCAAATAAAACGCCTCCTATGTTATTGAGAACGTGATTTAATAAAGTCATTCAATCTGAATGCTACATGATGAACAGAAGCCAGATGATGGATAAACACCTAGGATGTAAAGTAAAGAACATCCAGAAAGCTGTATGCCCCGAGAGAGGCTTGTACAGTTTGGGAAAGGATTCTTTTTTTTTTTTTTTTTGAATCAAAATCTATTTCAACCAATATCCCTGTGGGTACAACTATACATAATATAGAAACAACGCAGGGTAAAGGAGGACAAGTGGCTCGAGCCGCGGGTACTATAGCCAAATTGATCGCAAAAGAAGGTCAATCCGCGGTATTAAAGTTGCCTTCAGGAGAACTTCGTTTAATACCTTACAACTGTTCAGCCACGGTTGGACAAGTGGGTAATATCCGCTCGAATAACAAAATTTTTAGTAAAGCTGGATCAAAACGGTGGATAGGTAAACGATCAGAAGTACGAGGAATAGTCATGAATGCTGTAGACCATCCACATGGAGGTGGTGAAGGAAAAAGTCCCATAGGAAGAAAAACCCCCATAACTCCTTGGGGTCATTGTACGCTCGGTAAAAAAACCCGAAAAATGGTTCGGTATAGTGATACTTTCATTCTTCGTCGTCAAACTAAGTTAGAATAAAAAAATTAATTGCCTATGAAATATTCAAGAAAAAAAAAAAGTTTAAAACAAGTTTTTGCGGCTACACACTCAAAGAAAAAAGTTTTTATTGCTGATCACTTATTCAAAAAAATAGAAAAACTAGACACAAATATAAAAAAAAAGAAAATACTATTAACTTGGTCTCGAGCGTCTACGGTTATACCCAAAATGATCGGTTATACTATTGCTATTCATAATGGTAAAGAGCATATACCTATTTATATAACAAATAATATGCTTTACCATAAATTAGGAGATTTTGTACCTACTCGTCTTTGCCCGGAACATCCAGGCAAAGACGATAAGAAATCTAAAAAAGACAAGAAATCTAGTCGTTAAATTTCAAGAAAGTGAATATGAAAATATCTAAAAATAAGAGGAATACCGAAGTACGCGTTTTAGCCAAAAATTTAAAAATGTCTACGCAGAAAATGCGTCGAGTAATCGATCAAATTCGTGGTTGTTCTTATGCACAAGCATATACTCTATTGAAATTAATGCCGTATAGAGCTTGTTATCCCATATTCCAACTACTTTGTTCTGCAGGAGCAAATGCTAAAAATAATTTGGGGCTTAAAGAAAAATTTTTATTCATTAGTAGAGCCGAAGTAAACGAGGGTACTGTTTCAAAGAAATATCAAATTAGAGCTAAGGGACGTTCCTTTCGTATAAAAAAAAAAACTTGTCATATAACTATTGTTTTGAAAGAACTATCAAATCTAATTGAATTTGAAACTTCAGAGAATCTGAAAAGGAAAATATCACAATATGGGACATAAAGTAAATCCAATGGGTTTTAGACTTGGTCTAACTCAAAATCATAATTCTGTTTGGTTCGCACAAAAGAGAGAGTATACAAGAACTCTTCGAGAAGATATAAAAATACATAAATGCATCGAATTTTTTTTCCAAAGACATCAGAGAAAATCTTATCTAGGAATTGGACGAATAGAAATTCAGAGAAAGATTGATTTAATCAATATAATAATCTATATAGGATTTCCCATTTTTTTCAAAAATGAAAAAAATGAAATTACACGAGTAAAAAACGATATAAAACGTACTCTTTATTTGCGTGATCAAAAGCTTAACATAAATGCAAAAATATTAGCCAAACCTTATCAAAAAACTAATATACTTGCTGAATATATCGCTTTGCAACTAGAAAAGAGAGTGGCTGTAAAAAAAATATTACAAAAAGCTGTTGAACTAGCCAAAAAAGACGAAATAGAAGGGATTCGTATACGAATTGCAGGACGTCTTGGCGGACGAGAAAGAACTCGTAAGACAAAAATCAAATTAGGCAGAGTTACTTTACAAACACTCCGAGCTGAAATGGATTATTCCTGTTTTACAGTTCGCACAATCCACGGGGCATTAGGAATTCAACTTTGGATCTTCATGAAAGAACAATAATTGTTGTAATTGTTGTAATTGTTGTAATTACTATAAAAACTATCCCATTATTATATAAAAAAATTAATTATTTAAGATTGAATAGAATTTCCATTTTCTAGTAAAAATTATGCTATGCTTAGTGTGCGACTCGTTAAAACTAAGCTTTTTTTTTACTTTTGAACTTTATTACACGTAAGAAGTATTCTTTCGTGAAGCAAAATAAGATAATATCGAAAAAAAAATCGAAGAATCAATACTATTTTTTATGGTATTGTATGGTTCATAAATAAGCCTACCTTGAAAGTGTAATAAAGCAGAAAAGTCTTTATCGACCTCATTTTATAAAAAGAAAAGAGCTTTGAGTCGATGGGAACTAAGTCAACCAATTCTGTAAAAAAAAATCAAAGTTAAGCTCCACTGTAGAAGAAAAGTAAACCTAAGCAATATTTTGTTGGAAGCTATAGAAACGATGAAACTTGTGGATATATTGTTATCATAGGATAGGATGATGAATAAAACCAAAAAAAATAAGAAAAATATCTACTAAAGAGTCTATATTCATCTGTGAATCTTATTGTTTAGTTGAAGTTTTATATTATTGATTTAGAAGTTACTGGCCTAAACTGTTTTAGAATGGAAATCTTTACTATCACAGGGAGCCGGATGATAAAAAATTTTCATGTCCGGTTTTGAATTAGCGAAGGGAATAAAAACTATGATAACGGAATCCATCGACTATAACCCCAAAAAAACGAAATTCCGCAAACAACATAGAGGAAGAATAAAAGGAAAGAGCCACCGGGGTAATCAGATTTTTTTTGGTAAGTTTGCTATTCAAGCACTTGAACCTGCTTGGGTTACAGCTGGACAAATAGAAGCAGGGCGGAGAACAATTACTCGTACTGCTCGACGTGGCATAAAAATATGGATACGTATATTTCCTGACAAGCCTATTACAAAGAAACCCGCTGACACTCGCATGGGTTCAGGAAAAGGTGATACCCTTTTTTGGGTAGCTGTTGTTAAACCAGGTCGAATACTTTATGAGATGGGAGAAGTTTCTGAAACTGTAGCTCGAAGAGCTGCTCAAATAGTAGCTTACAAGATGCGTATACGCACTCAATTTTTAAGAATTTAAATTGCTCAAATCAAAAAAAGATCTTCTTTTATCTTTTTTTGATTTGATACACTAACAAACTTCCTTGGAGGAAAAATGATTCAGCCTCAAACATATTTAAACGTTGCTGATAACAGTGGAGCACGAAAAATAATGTGCATTAGGATTATAGGAGCAAGTTTTCAAAGATATGCGCATATTGGGAATGTAATCATCGCTGTTATTAAAGAAGCAGTTCCTAATGCAAAAATAGAAGAATCTGAAGTTATTAGAGCAGTAGTTATACGTACTTCTAAAGAATTCCAACGTAATGATGGAACAAGAATACAAACTGATGAGAATGCAGCAATTATCGTTGATCAAAAAGGAAATCCAAAGGGAACTCGAGTTTTCGGTCCAGTTCTGCACGAACTGAGACATTGGAATTTTACAAAAATAATTTCATTAGCTCCCGAAGTATTATGACTAATATGTACAAAGTACATAGAACAGGTTAACTGCAACTTAGACAAATGTCTCTATAAAAAAAAGCATGTTTTTTTGGAAAAAAAAAAGAATAAAGAGAATTCAAAAAATAGATCAACATGGATACTATTACCAATTTGACTACATCAATCAAAAATGCTTACATAGTAAATAAACGAACAGTTCGAGTACCTGCGACTAGGATTAATGAAAAACTCGGGAAAATACTTTTAAATGAAGGCTTTATAAATAATATTAGAGAGCATAAAGAAGGGAAAAAATCTTTTTTGATTTTTACTTTCAAATACAGGAAAAAGAAAGAAACAAGAATTACCCTAAAACGTATAAGCAAACCAGGTCAGCGAATTTATTCCAATTTTCGAAAAATACCAAAAGTTTTAAACGGGATAGGAATTGTAATTCTTTCTACTTCCCAGGGAATCATGACAGACCACGAAGCTCGACAAAAAAAAATTGGAGGAGAAATCTTGTGTTATGCATGGTAATAAATTCTACCCATTTTTGCTAGATATATATTTTCCAAAAAAGAAATATGAAAATGGAAAAACGACAAAATATGATTGAACTTGAAGGGCTAGTTATTGAGGCACATCCCGCTGGATTTTTTAGAGTCTTATTGGACAATAAAAAAACTGTTCTAGCTTATATTTCGGGTAACATTCGACAAAATAGTATACGAATACTTGTAGGAGATAGAGTCAAAATTGAACTCCATGTTTGTGATTTGACTAAAGGGCGTATAATTCATCGATTTAGAAAAAGCTAATAGAATTTCGTTTCAATTTTCAATAAAACAATAAGATAGCAAAAAAATAGAAAAATGATCCATACTTTTTCTAGCTCAAAGAGCAAAAAAGAATAAACACATTTAATCAAAATAATATGAAACTACGCGCTTCTGTTCGGAAAATTTGTTCGAAATGTCGATTAATTCGTAGAGGAAAGCGAATTTATGTAGTTTGTTTAAATCTAAGACATAAACAAAAACAAGGTTAATTTTTTTTCTCTTTTTTTTTTTTTTCAATATGCATTTTATAGGCTTAGAGATATATATAACAAATTTTAGGGGTATAGCAGTACAATAATGAAACCAAAATCTATGTGGAATTTATCTATAAATAGACGTATTAAAAAAGAAATACGTAGAGTAGACCGTGGAATCATTCACATACAATCAAGTTTTAACAATACAATTATTACCGTTACCGATGTCTTGGGACATGTGCTTTCTTGGTCGTCTGCTGGTGCATGTGGCTTTAAAGGCCCAAAAAAAGGTTCAGCTTTCGCTGCTCAAACAGCAACAGAAAACATAACTCGTACTGTAGTTATTAACCGCGCAGCCATCCTGATAACGGGTTGTGGTAAGGGACGAGACGCGGCATTACGAGTCATTCAACATAGTCGAATACTGATACGTGCAGTACTTGATATAACACCCAATCCGCATAATGGATGTAGACCTCCTGTCAAAAGACGTGTATAACTTTTCATTATATGATTTGGAATGAACTAAAAACTGCAGAATCTTCACCACGATGGAAGTGCTTGGAATCGAGAACAGACAGTAAACGATCTCATTATGGTCGTTTTTCCATATCTCCGCTTTTGAAAGGTCAAGCTAATACACTAGCTATTGCTATACGAAAAACTTTACTTCAAGAAGTCAAAGGAACATATATTACGTATGCAAGATTTCAAAAAAATATTCTACACGAATATTCTTCCATAATAGGTATTAAAGAATCAGTTCATGACATTTTAATGAACTTGAAACAAATTGTACTTAGAAGTGAATTGTACGGAATTCACGAAGCATCTATTTGTACTGTTGGACCTAAGAATGTAACAGCTCAAGACATCATATTACCATCTTCTATTCAAATAATTGATGATACCCAGCATATAGCTAGCCTTACTAAACGAATCCCCTTCAATGTTACATTGAAGATTGAAAAAAAGAAAAGGTATACTATAGAAAATATGAAACAACCAAAGGACATATTTTTCCCCATAGATGGTGTTTCTTTACCGGTTCAAAATGTGAATTTTAGTATTCATTCTTATAAGAGTTCAGATAACATACAAGAAATGCTTATTTTCGAGATATGGACAAACGGGGGATTAACTCCTAGAGAAACCATTTACGAAGCTTGTTGGAGTTTACTTGACTTAATTATTCCGTTGCTTTGCGTAGAACAAAATATAAAAAATAGCCAAAAGAAACCCAACCCTCTATCTTTAGTAACTAAAGATAGAAACAAAAAAAATAGGGGGGAGGGTTACGTGAAATAGATTTTTTTTATTAAAGTGTATAATACACTTTAATAAAAAAAAATTTGTTATGAAAAACTTTGAGTGAAAATAGACTAAAAATTACATTAGAAAAGTCCTAAGGTTAACGACTCTTCAATAGGCAAAGCAGCTCCGATACCTAACCAAAGGGATAAGGCAGTACCGATAAGAAAAACTGTTGTAGCTACTGGACGACGAAAAGGATTTTGAAATTGATTAACGTTCTCTAAAAAAGGTACTGTTAATAAACCCACAGGTACAGAGATCATCAAAAGGACACCAAAAAATTTATTCGGTACTGTACGAAGTATTTGGAAAACTGGGAAAAAATACCATTCGGGTAAGATTTCTAAAGGAGTTGCAAAAGGATTTGCGGGTTCACCAATCATCGATGGTTCTAACACTGCTAAACCTATCGTACACGCAATAGTACCTAAAATAACTACCGGAAAAATATATAAAAGATCATTAGGCCACGCGGGCTCTCCATAATAATTATGTCCCATTCCTTTAGCTAATCGCGATCTTAATACAGGATCTTTTAAATCGGGTTTTTTTGTTATTGGGATAAGTAGATCTTATCTTTCTAGATCTATCCCCCGTAAGATCCGGACATGCCAATTTGAATCATCCGGCTCAAACAAGAATTTAAAGAAATAACAAGCAAAGAATCTATAAAATGCTTTTACCCAAGTACGCATGAAATAAATTGTGAAACAAAATACTCGCTTTCTGGGTCATCTTCATCCTTGTCATTTTTTTGATAAACAAAAAAAGTCTAAAGTTTATTTTTAACAAGGTATTGACTTGTTAATGAAATTCCCTTTACTTTTCCTTAGATCCTTTTTTTTACTCCGATAGTTATTCTGTTAAAATGCAAAGGAAATGAGTGCATTTTATAACTATGAAAATAAGAAATTGACTAGAATTCACGGAGCCTATACAAATCATAGAAAAAAAAGTCTACCCAGATTAGGAACTTTCTTTTTCTTTGAGAAAGACGTTGGGATAAGGGGAATACACAGGATCTTTCTGTGGCAGATTTAATCCGACAGGCTTAATCAATAATTCAAGTCACACACTCCCATAATCCATTTTCTCCATTGAATTTTTCTTTTTATTTGAAATCCTTAAGGAAAAGGAAGAATCCGAAGAATCTAGCTCGAAAAAACAAGCAATATTCTTGGCAAGTATGTTATACCCTAAAAAAAAAAAATTATTTTTCTTTTTATAAAGGACCTGAAATACCTTGTTTACGAATCATTAGAAAATGCATTAGCATAAATATTGCACTAAGAAGTGGTAATATAAAGGTATGTAAACTATAGAACCGAGTTAAGGTCGATTGACCCACGCTAACACTTCCACGTAATAACTCAACTAAAGAAGAACCTATTACAGGAATAGCCTCGGGTACGCCAGTTACAATTTTGACTGCCCAATAACCAATTTGGTCCCAAGGTAAAGAATAACCAGTTACACCAAAAGAAACAGTCAGTACAGCTAGAATAACTCCAGTAACCCAAGTTAATTCACGAGGTTTTTTAAAACCACCTGTTAAATAAACACGGAATACATGCAAAATCATCATGAGAACCATCATGCTTGCTGACCATCGATGAATTGATCGAATTAACCAACCAAAATTGACTTCACTTATTATGTACTGAACCGAAGCAAAAGCTTCGGTAACTGTTGGACGATAGTAGAAAGTCATAGCAAAACCGGTGGCCACCTGTACCAAAAAACAAGTTAATGTAATTCCTCCGAGACAATAAAATATATTAACATGAGGAGGAACATATTTACTAGTGATATCATCTGCAATTGCTTGAATCTCTAGACGCTCTTCAAACCAGTCATATACTTTATCGAGATAGGTTAACCCCTTCAAAAAACTGTACATGAAACTTTCCCTTCGTACAGCTTAAACAAAAATACCGTAATTGAGGTAATTATCTATAACATATATAAGATAATGCCAAAATTTCAAGTAGGCTCAATAAAGGCCTTTTGAAGAATCTTTTCTTCCATTCATAATTTATGAATTTCTGTTTAATGAATAGGATTTTGATTGTTTAAACCTGAAAAAGAATTAACAAATTGTTCTAAACCTTAGATTTTGTTTTTACTCCGAAGATTCACTTAACAAAAGGTTCTTTGGGTAAGGTCCTGTTGGATTTTTTCAGAGTCGAAATCTTTGTTGTTATTTTATTCATTTAGATACAAAGTAAAAATTACAACAGTAAATCCTAGTTCAGACCTTTTTTCTATAATAAAAAAGAAAACTCGTGCTTTAGAAATTCTAAGTTAACCTCCAACGAGGAAAGATTATCTAAAGATAACAGACTAGTCTTCTGTACTATTAATATCGAATGTAACAAGTCGCACACCCATTTTTTTTTTGTAAATTATTTTCAAAAATGACACGATCAAACTATCGTAAAACAAAAATAGAACAAACCTAAATAAAATCAATATCTCTTACGTTATTTTTAGAAAAAGTTTGAGATCCAGTTCTATACCCAACTAACAGGAATTCCGGTCAATAAAATAGACGAATTATAGATCTCCAATAAAAGAGATAAAAATACTGCAAATAAAACCATTGCAACAACCATAAGGGCAGTAGTTCCCCATCCGGGGGCGACTTTACCATATTCACGATTAAGTGGTTTTAAGTAACTCCCTACCCCAGTTTTTCTTGGTCTGGTTCTGGAAGTATCATTCACGGTTTGTGTAGCCATATAAAATATTTTGTTGAAATCTGTTAACTTTGTATACTATGTTTTTATTTATTAATATAGTATAATTAGATAAATTCTTTTTATTAGTTACCTAAAAATGGAAACTGCAAACTTAGTCGCTATCTTTGTATCGTGCTTGCTCGTAAGTTTAACAGGATATGCCCTATATACATCCTTTGGACGACCTTCTGAAGGTCTTATAGACCCCTTTGACAATCATGAAGACTAAAACAAACAAAAAAGGGAAGTCCATGTGGACTTCCCTTTTTTGTTTGTTTTATTTAATTTTCTTTTCCTCCTTTAGTCGGAACTTTGGGCGGTTCTCTAAAAAAAATAGCAAAAAATAGAATTCCTAAAGTCGAAACCAAAAGGAATGTATAAACCAATGCTTCCATAGATTCAATCGTTTTTTTTTTTTTTTTACAACTTTCGTACTAAGTAATAAGTAATAAGTAATAGACGTAAGTCTTTATATGACTTGTTTTTTTGTGGTAGGATCTCCCAATTTTTGGAATGCTCCAAATTCGACTTGCGCATTTAGTTCTGGATCGATACCAGCAAAAATATCTCGGAATAGTGTTCTAGAACCATGCCAAATGTGTCCAAAGAAGAAAAGAAGAGCAAAAGTAGCGTGTCCAAAAGTAAACCAACCTCTTGGACTACTCCGAAAAACCCCATCTGATTTTAAAGTAGCACGATCTAATTCAAAAATTTCCCCCAATTGAGCACGTCTCGCATATTTTTTCACTATAGTAGGATCGCTAAAACTTACTCCATCAAGTTCTCCACCATAAAACTCGACAGTTACGCCGACCTGTTCCACGCTATATTTGGATTCTGACCTCCTAAAAGGAACATCCGCTTTCACAACACCTTCTTTGTCCACTAGAACTACTGGAAATGTTTCAAAAAAAGTAGGCATACGACGAACAAAAAGTTCGTTTCCGTCCTTATCCTTGAAAATGGGGTGTCCTAACCAACCAATAGCTATTCCATCTCCATTGTCCATTGCACCCGCGCGGAATAATCCACCTTTAGCAGGATTGTTTCCAATGTAATCGTAAAAGGCTAGTTTTTCAGGAATTTTAGACCAAGCTTCGGACAGACTTAAATTTTTATTCAAACCAGCGCGAACTCGTCGATCTATTTCTTGTTGAAAGTACCCCTGATCCCATTGATATCGAGTCGGACCAAATAATTCAATTGGGGTTGTTGCTGACCCATACCACATGGTTCCAGCAACAATAAAAGATGCAAAAAAAACAGCAGCAATACTGCTAGATAAAACGGTCTCAATATTTCCCATACGTAATCCTTTATACAATCGTTGAGGAGGACGAACACTGAGATGAAATAGACCCGCGATGATTCCCAATAGACCTGCAGCAACATGATGCGACGCTATTCCTCCTGGAACAAAAGGATCAAAGCCTTCAGCTCCCCAAGCTGGGCTTACAGGTTGTATTTTTCCAGTAAGTCCAAAAGGATCAGAAATCCAAATTCCAGGACCATATAAACCTGTAACATGAAAAGCTCCGAATCCAAAGCAAACTACTCCGGAAAGAAATAAATGAATACCAAAAATTTTTGGTAAATCTAAAGAAGGTTTTCCTGTGCGCGGATCTGTAAATATTTCAAGATCCCAGTATACCCAATGCCAGATCGCTGATAAAAAACATAAACCTGAAAACACAATATGAGCTCCAGCGACACCCTCGTAACTCCAAAATCCCGGATTAGCTTCAGTTTCTCCAGTAATACTCCATCCGCCCCAAGATTCTTTTATTCCTAAACGAGTCATAAAAGGTAAAATAAACATACCTTGTCTCCACATAGGATCAAGAACAGGATCAGATGGGTCAAAAACTGCTAATTCATACAAAGCCATTGAACCGGCCCAACCCGCTACTAAAGCTGTATGCATTATATGCACAGAAATTAACCGGCCAGGATCATTCAAGACAACAGTATGCACACGATACCAAGGTAAACCCATTAAACACCTCTTTTTCAAAAAAAAAGATTGAACTTTCTTACATTATAAAAACACACTGAATTTTAGGTTGGATCATCCTTCCTTTTATAAAACTATGTTGAATAAAAACATCGGTAGGAGAAGCAAAAATATTTTATCTTTTATGTTTCAATTTACAAAATTTAAGGATTGGTACCATTCAAAAAAAACAAAAAAAAAATACTTACAAAATTTGGAAAACAAAAAGAAAGAGAAGAAGGAGAATAAAAAGAGAAAAAAAGGATCTAAAAAAAATGCCCCTTGGTATCCCAAAAGTTCGTTTTTTTGGTGAAGATGACCCTCCGTCAAGAAAAGAAGATGATAGAACTCCTCAAGAGATTCAATTTAATCACTTTTTTGAAGAGACAACAATACCTAAGCCTAAACGAAAGAATGAGACCCCATGTACTTTTCCGGTTCTAGGATCAAAAAAAACTAAGAATAATAGAATGCATGAGGCACCTATTATGACTTTGGCAAAAGATAACGAAACAGGAGAGGATAAAGAGCCGGAAAACAAAGATAATAAAAAGAAAAAAGAAACAAAAGAAGAAGTTTTGGACTGGGCTGACTTATAGTGTGACTTGAATCTCGTATCGATTTTATGGAATTTTTCCATTCATTTCCCGTCTGATGGAATGATTTTTACTTTATTGGATCATTTTTTTTGCAAAAGAACCCAACGCATAAAGTATTTTTATATTGTTCGTTTTTATACTATAAAAGAAAGTTAAATCCAAGGTTATTTTGAAATTTCATTCATTTCCGCCCATCCAACTTTTGAGCAGATATAATCTATATATATTAATTATATTCTACTCTTAGTCATCTTAGTATATAAACCTAACTTACATAAACTTCCTTAATCTATAAGTAAGAGGAATAACAGATCATTTGTATAGGAATAGAAGTAAAACCTAAAGATTAGATGCAGAACTCGGTAAAGGGAACAAGCAAACTGTTTTGTTTAATTTTAAACGTTTCAGAAAGTAGTCCAATACTTTTGAAATTTAGAATTATTAGCGTTACAAAAAAAAATTGGACCAAGTTTTGGAAAACAAATAGCCTTTTTCGTTTCCTAGCGACTAGAGCCGTATGTTGGGAAAAGTACACGTACGGTTCACAAGGAGAGATTGCTCTTATCTACTCCAATCGACGTAATGTCTAGAACTCGTTGTATTTTTTTAGGGCAACCCGTTGATGAAGATATCGGAAGTATATTTGTAGGTATTTTGCTTTACTTGTTTATAGACGATATACGTAAAGGAAAAAGTAGACAGATTTTCATGTATATAAACTCGTGTGGCGGAGCTATATTACCCGGTCTAAGTATCTTTGATATTATGCTTCAGCTTAGAGAAACAATACATACAATCGGTCTTGGCCTAGTTGCTTCAACAGCAACCTTAGTTTTAAGTGCCGGAACCTTTGGATTTCGTAATACAGGGCCTCATAGTAGAATAATGATCCACCAACCAAGAGCATCTCTTCGTGATGGACCAGCCTGGCTTTTTGCGAAGGACGCTTTTTTTGTTCAACAGTTGCGAAAAATGATTGTACAATGTTATTGTCTCAGAACACCCCAATTCGAAGAATTAATAGAAAATGCCCTTGACAAAAATACTTACATGTCACCAGAGGAAGCAGTTGATTTCGGACTTGTTGATAGAGTAGCACTTCCAATGTGGGAACCAAACAAGGAAGAACCTCCCTTTGAAATTCCAGAAGAAGGAAACGAAGGTTTTGGGCTAATCCCAAACCATGTTTTAGAAGAAGCTAGAAGAGCTAGAAAGATTAGAAGCACTAAAGGTGCTGTACAAGATTGAGCAAAACCTTTCTCTACAATTCGACGAATAAATAATCAACTCTAGGATAGAGAGAAGTTCAAGATAAAAAAAAAGAGTTTTCTAAAGCCTGGTTAGGATTGATCCTAACCAGTAAAATTGAATAAACCACCAAAATGCCCACACTTCCTCAACTTATTAGAATTGCGAGACAACCAAAAAAAAAGGTAGGCAGTTCTCGTGCTCTTCAAAAATGTCCTCAACGCAGAGGAGTTTGTGCTAGGGTGTATGTGCGACTCGTTTAGATCAGAAAAAACTAGAACGTTCTTCCAAGAAGAGCTTTCTTGTTATCAAAAAGTAAAGATCTATCATCTCTAGGAAGATGAAATTTATGGTTTTTGTTGGTGCAAATCCAATCACTTGGATCTGAGATGAAAAGCAATTCCTCTTTGGCAGAAAACAGTCATTCGGAGCAGGGAATCATCAAAATGAAAAACTTCTTTTTGTTGCAAATGACGGAAAAATAAGATCAGCTACTCCGCTAATTCTCGAAATAACATGTCGTTACTGTACTTTAAATTTTTTGAAGTTTTTAAAGAAATTTCCTTTTTTTTGGGGGGGGGGAGGGGTAGAGCTGAAGACGGTAGATAATACAAATTACCAAAAGCATACTCTTTTAGTTTTAGCTCCGGCATATAGAGAGGACCTCGCCGTTAGAGAAAGAACCATATAGACGAAGAAACCCATAATTATTCAAATCTTTTAGTGAAATAAGTGATTCTTTTTGGTTGGGAAGGTTAGAATAGCTAAAGCCTTTGGAACATTTCTTTTCCAAAAAAGAAAAGTCAGTATATAAATAAACTAAACATATATATATAAGAATTTAAATTAATGACCAGAGTAAAACGCGGATATATAACTCGACGTCGCCGAAACAAAAATCTCGCTTTTGCGTCAGGATTTCACGGGTCCCATTCCAAACAGTTCCGAGCTGCTAAGCAGCAGAAGCAAAAAGCTCTAACCTCGGCTAAGCGCGATCGACTGAAACAAAAGAGAAATTTTCGCTGCTTGTGGATTGTTCGAATTAATGCAGCAGTTCGTCGTTTAGGGGTTCCTTACAATAAATACATAAACTGTATGTACAAAAAGCGGTTACCTTCAAATCGGAAAACACTTGCGCAAATAGCTACATTAGAGAATAATTCTTTTTATATCATTTCGAAAAACATTTTGGCATAAAAAAGAAAAAAAAATCCCCGGGGATCCCCTCCGGGAAATGGAAAATCATGAAGACGTCACTCATAAAAAAACGCAAAAATTACAATTTTTTCAACTTTTTTTTGACCATAAAAGGTAGCAACCCTAGAATACGAGCTCGTTTAATAGCAATAGATATAAGACGTTGTTGTTTACAGGTCAAATTATTCACTTTCCTGGATAAGATTTTTCCGCGCTGGCTAATAAATTGATTAATTAGACTCATATTTTTATAATTGATCTGATTCTCTGACTTTATTAGATTAGGTTTTTTTGGAACTTTTGGGTAACGTTTCCGACTACCAGATGGTATCTCAGGCTTATATCGTTTAAAATCAAAAGATTGCTTAGACATATTAATATCGTTTAAATAAAAGGTTTATGAGAAAATAGTTTCTGTGAACTGTTGTTGTTATGTATTCCGTTTATTTCTTTCTCTCTTTGTGAATGGTATGTTTCAAACAAAAAGGACAAAATTTCTTTAATGCCAAAGGCATGGATGTATTGTATCGATTCTTTTTAGTTGTATATCTAAAAAGGTTACAATTAATACATTCTAAAAAAATTACCACTCGTGCGCCTATGTTTTCTGACATTTTTGTAGTAGTCTATTTTATTTCTTTTTTTGAATCAAAAAAAGAACGTCAGGCGATATATTCCTAGTTCCATCAATTTATTTCAAATCCTTTTTTTTTTATAATATAGAGCGTTAAAAAGAAAAAGGAAAACTAAGAGCATCCGGGAAAAACCGATTTATTTCAATTAAAAAACCAGCTAAAGAACCAAACCATAAAGTTGCTAAAACGGGTGCTGTCGAAAGATATTTTTTTATATATTGCATAAAGCATTTATTTTCCTTTTATATTTAAAAGTACTTTAAAAAGTCGACTAATTCTACCATTACCTAACCTAGGTAAGAAACGTTACTAATTTCTTATAGTATGACGGCGTTTGAATTTTCTATTTTGTCGAAAAAAAAGACTTTTCGTATGTATTAGAGATTAAAATAACATTGTTGATTAATCCATTGATTCTAAGGGATGTAGCGCAGCTTGGGTAGCGCGTTTGTTTTGGGTACAAAATGTCGCAGGTTCAAATCCTGTCATCCCTATCTATTCATTAAAACTAATCGGACTAGCTAGTCTTTAATCACAGAGAGTGGATTAAGTCATATCCCAAAAAAGCGCTCTTAGTTCAGCTTGGTAGAACGTAGGTCTCCAAAACCTAATGCCGTAGGTTCAAATCCTACAGAGCGTGATTCTGATAATTCAGTGCCTGAATTAAAACTCCAACTGATCGCCGCGTCGATACTGTAAATATGCTGTTACAAAAAGTCCAGCCAAAGTAATAGGAATTAAACCTAATACAATCCCGGATAACAGAGTTTCAACCATTTTCATTCAAAAAATTAGAAATTATAGCTATATCAAATAGTACCATGAAATCGCGATGGAATTCCATAATCAAACGTTTTTTTTGACAAAAATTGATTTAAATAAGTCTTATCTTGCTAAACCCAATAAATAGAATTAAGGTGAAAAAAAGAAAAACTAATAAAAACCCAAAATAACTAATTAGAATAGGCATGAAACAACTAAAATCAATTCAATAATGATATATTTAAGAGATAAATAACTAAAGTTTTATAATAAGTAAGATATAGTACCGACGTTTCTATAATATAAAAAAAAGATATATTTTCTTTTTAATTTGAATTAAAGAGTGGTTCAAACAATTTTCTATCAAATTGTTAGTATAATGGTCAAGTAGAAATCCATCCTAACTTATTTTAATTTTTAGAATTTACAAAAGAAAAGACCGTAAAAACCTTTTTCTGCTTTTGTATTTTCTAGTTTAGGGGATCAATTCCCTTTGCCGATATAAAATAGAATTAATATTCATTAATTCATTATTATTGGAGTTGCATATGTCTGGAAATACCGGAGAACGATCCTTTGCGGACATTCTTACAAGTATTCGATACTGGGTTATTCATAGCATTACTATACCTTCTCTGTTTGTTGCAGGTTGGTTATTCGTCAGTACAGGGTTGGCTTATGATGTTTTTGGAAGTCCTCGACCAAACGAGTATTTCACAGAAAATCAACAGGAAGTTCCTTTAATAACTGGCCGTTTTGATTCTTTAGAACAGCTGGAGCATTTTACTAAATCTTTTTAGGAGACACTAATGACTATAGATAGAATCTATCCAATTTTTACCGTTCGATGGCTGGCTATTCACGGTTTAGCTGTCCCTACAGTCTTTTTTTTGGGATCCATTTCTGCAATGCAGTTCATCCAACGATAAAATATTAAGCTATGACACAATCAAATCCGAACGAACAAAGTGTAGAATTAAATCGTACCAGCCTATACTGGGGATTGTTACTTATTTTTGTACTTGCTGTTTTATTCTCCAGTTACTTTTTCAATTAAAAAAAAAACACACAAATTTTTTTTTTTTTCATTCTGAAAGAAATGATTTATAACAAAATTTAGGACGATTTTTTTTTTTTGAGTATAACTATTAAATTTCAATAAAATGGAAGAGGAGTAATAAACATGGCTGATACTACCGGGAGAATACCTCTTTGGTTGGTAGGTACCGTAACGGGTATTCTTGTAATTAGTTTGGTCGGTATCTTTTTCTACGGCTCCTATTCAGGATTAGGGTCATCCCTATAATAAGAAAAATATACTTAACTGACCTTACCTTAAAAGGTAAGGTCGGCATCTTTCAAACTTTTAGTCAAAGTATGATGACCTATCATAAAAACGAAAAAAAAAAAAAAAGAGAAAATACGAGCTAAAAATTCATTTCGGATAATTGAACTTTTTCAAATTGTTTCTTTTTAAGTACCAGAAAAATCTGCGCCAAAACAACCGACGTTAAGAAGAATAAAAGACCTTGAATACGAAATGGGTCTTGCAGTACTATTTCCGCATTTACCTGACCAAATCCACCCACATTAGGATTATTTGTTAATGGTTGATCTGCCTTAACAAAATCACCTTCCGAAACAAGAAGTTCGGGGCCCGGAGGTATTATGTCAACACCAGATCGGCCTTGCGATATATTCTCAATCAGTACCTCGTATCCCCCTTTCTCTTTACGTAAAATTTTGCTGATTCTACCCGTTAATGAAGCATTAAATATTGTATTATTGCTTTGGCTACCATCAGGATAAACTTGACCTCTTCCTCTATTACCTCCGGCATATATAGGATATTTCCAGAAGTGCGATTCTTTTTTTAGAGCAGGATCCGGGGATAGGATTGGAAATACAATTTCCTTGTATTTTTGACCAGGAATAGGACCTATTACAAGAATATTTTTTTGGAAGGGGCGATAATTTTGAAAAGGTAGATTACCTATTTTTTCTTTTATTTCAGGAGAAATACGATCCGGAGGAGCTAATTCAAAACCTTCGGGTAAGATTAAAACAGCTCCTACATTTAAGTTTCCCTTTTTCCCGTTAACTAGAACTTGTTTGATTTGTGTGTCATAAGGAATTTTCACAACTGCTTCAAAAACGCTATTAGGAAGCACAGATTGCGGAACTTCGATCTCTACAGGTTTTTTAGCCAAGTGGCAGTTGGCGCATACAATACGTCCAGTAGGTTCTCGAGGATTCTCATAACTTTTTTGGGCAAAAATAGGATATGCTTTTGAAAAAGAAATACGAGTTGTTATATTTATCGTTATGAAAGTGGAGATTGATAGAACCACTAATATTCTAATCCAATCAGAAACATTTTTTTTTTCCATCATTTTTTCGTTTAAATTTTTTTTTTTGAAGAATCGAGAACTATTCTTTATCTCCGTTTCATTTATTATTCAACCTAAAGATGGTTTTTCATTTTACATTTATTCTTTAATATTATAAATCGAGAAGAAAAAAGGCCTGATTTTTTATTCATTCATCGAATGATAGATTACTACAAGAGACGGAGATATACGATAAAATCGGCGGAAAATCCAATATTTCAAAATTGTATCTAGAATAACAGGAAAAGTTGAAACAAGACTAAAAATGATTTGGTCATTATGCACAAATCCATAATTTTCAGAAATCCAACTGATAAGGACTTCCCAACCATGAGGTGAATGGAACCCAATGCATAGATCAGTCATTAAAAGAATTGAAAAGGCTTTCATTGTATCGTTTATACTATAGAAAATTTCTCGAATCCAAGAAAAGAAAATTGTAAGCTTTTTTTGACTCATAAAAAGAAAAGTGCTTAGAATAATAAATTCTAAAAGATTTGTTCCTAAATGTGTAACTATTTGGATACAATCTTTTTTGTACAACTCGAACAAAAAATTTTTTTTTAAATGTGTTTCCGAAAAATCTTCTACTGTTGTTTCAAAGAGCAAAAGTTCTTCTATTTGACTAACTCTTACTAGATTATTTTCTTCTTGTAAATAATCTAATATTTTGGATGAACTAGTATTCCACCAAAAAGTGACCCACGATTCTACGCATTTTTCTAGTGAAATAGAAATTAGACACGGCAATACTATAAAACATGCAACATATCGTAAAGAAACAGCTGCTCTATTTTGTGTAACTTCTATGTGATGAATAACTAATGAACTTGATTTATTCATGAGTTCTGATCGAAGTCGAGATATAATACGAATTATAGAATGAGGTATCAAACCCATGGATTCTTCTCAATTCATTTTTAAAATGAAAACTACAAATATTTTTATAGAATTGTCTATGTCTAATCAAACTCCTTCAATAGACACACGCAAAAAACGAGCTAATTCTACAGCTTTTTGTTCCATTTCTTTTTGATGAATTTTTTCCCCAGTACGAGCTAAAGGAATGTCTGGTAATCCCCTTACTTTCATATAAAGGACATGGTGGCTAGAAAAAAGACTTTTTTGTACTTGCATTGTGATCATCTGAACATTTTCGATAGAAAATCGTAAATAAACACGACGAGTTCTTCCTGGGAATCCCCAACGAAAAAGACATATAATTCCTTTTTTTTCATCAATCTGATTGTAACCACTACCCACATCAAAAAAAATTGTACACCAAAAATAAAAGCTAAAAAAAAGGCCTGCAATACCATAAAAACACATTATAATCCCTTGTGGAATAAAAAGTATTTTTTCAATTTCAAAAAACAGTAGGGGTATAAGGTTCCTGCCAAGATAACTTGAAAATCCAACTAGAAAAAAACCTAATGCACCTGCAAAAAGAACAGAGGCAAACAAAAAATTACTTTTTCTTCGAGAACCTTGGATAGACTCTATCCAAAGCCTTTTTGATTGATGATTCATATAAGTCATATCTCAATTAAATTGAAGTGAAGAGAAGGAATAAGCAAGGGCGAGACGGGCTATTCCTTACTTTCACTAGCTTTGTATCAACATTTTTAAGATTGGGAAACTAATTCTTCGTTTTCATAATATTTCATCTTTTTGGATGTACAAAAAAGAAAGTACCATTGTAAGGGCCGAGAAAACTAAACCCACTATAGGTACAAAAATGGAAGATAAGTTAGAATTTACCATAGAAAAAAATAGAAATTTGTTTCTTTTTCTTTCTAACATTGTATATTATTCACAGACAATGCTAGAAAGAAAAATCGCACATCTGGAAGTGTATAAAGTTTTTTCTATATGAAATCTATTATGAGCTAGAAGGGGGTTGAACCCTTGACATCATGGTCTGGAACCGTGGGCTCTTTTCCACTGAGCTGCTAACTCCTGACCAAAAATACTAAGTAAACTCCAACAAGAATCAATGAAAGAGTCTGGGTAGACCCCCAGACCCCCCGAAAAATAGAAATCAAAAGTTTCCTAGTTGAAACTACTATAGCGTATCCACACTATCAAATTCAAACTTGATTTCTTTCCATACTTCACAAGCAGCAGCTAGTTCAGGACTCCACTTACAAGCTTCACGAATTACTTCATTCCCCTCACGAGCAAGATCACGTCCTTCATTACGAGCTTGGACACAAGCTTCTGAAGCAACCCGATTAGCTACGGCACCGGGTGCATTTCCCCAAGGATGTCCTAAGGTTCCTCCACCAAATTGTAATACAGCGTCATCTCCAAAGATATCGGTCAAAGCAGGCATATGCCAAACGTGAATACCTCCTGAAGCAACAGGCAGAACACCTGGCATAGATACCCAATCTTGCGTGAAATAAATACCACGACTTCGATCTTTTTCAATAAAGTCATCACGAAGTAAATCCACAAAACCTAAAGTAATTTCTCGTTCTCCTTCAAGTTTACCTACGACAGTACCGGCATGAATATGATCTCCACCGGACATTCGTAATGCTTTAGCCAGTACACGGAAGTGCATACCATGATTTTTTTGTCTATCAATAACTGCATGCATTGCACGATGAATATGAAGAAGTAAGCCATTATCTCGGCAATAATGAGCTAAAGTGGTATTTGCAGTGAAACCTCCTGTTAAATAATCATGCATAACAATCGGAACCCCTAATTCTCTTGCGAATACTGCTCTTTTTATCATTTCTTCACATGTACCCGCAGTAGCATTTAAGTAATGTCCCTTAATTTCACCTGTTTCAGCTTGAGCTTTATAAATAGCTTCCGCGCAAAAAACAAAGCGATCTCTCCAACGCATAAAGGGTTGAGAATTTACATTTTCATCATCTTTAGTAAAATCTAGTCCGCCACGAAGACATTCATAAACTGCTCTACCGTAATTTTTAGCAGATAGACCTAATTTAGGTTTGATGGTACATCCCAACAAAGGACGTCCGTATTTGTTTAATTTATCTCTTTCTACTTGGATCCCATGAGGTGGACCTTGAAATGTTTTGATATAAGCAGGAGGAATTCGCAAATCTTCTAGGCGTAGAGCTCGTAGAGCTTTAAAACCAAAAACATTCCCCACAATAGAAGTAAACATGTTAGTAACAGAACCTTCTTCAAAAAGGTCCAAAGGATATGCTACATAAGCAATAAATTGATTGTCTTCTCCCGGAACAGGTTCGATATCATAGCATCGTCCTTTGTAACGATCAAGACTAGTAAGACCATCAGTCCAAACTGTGGTCCATGTACCTGTAGAAGATTCAGCAGCTACCGCTGCGCCTGCTTCCTCGGGCGGTACTCCGGGTTGAGGAGTTACTCGGAATGCTGCCAAGATATCAGTGTTCTTAGTCTGATACTCTGGAGTATAATAAGTTAATCTATAATCTTTAACACCAGCTTTAAATCCTACGCTTGCTTTAGTTTCTGTTTTTGGTGACATAAGTCCCTCCCTAAATCAAATCATATTTCTGACAAGAACGAGGTCTGCTCGACATTTTCTTTTATAGACTCTTTTCTTCCTTATTGGTAGATTTTGGATACACTTTTTATTTTAAAATTTTTTTATATATAATGCAACCCAATTTTTACTTTGAACAATTTTTACTTTGAAAAGTCATTCTTCTCAGAATATTTCTAGGATAAATGTATAAATATAAAAAAGATGTAGTTTATTTTCTTATTCATTGAACATGTAAAACAAAAAAAGATTGAATTATGCTATTAACCTACTACAAAAGAGTAAAATAAAATCGAGTTAGTTTTTGACTGATTCAATTGATTTGATACGGACTTCTTGGATTTTTTCAATCATGCTTTTAATTTTGATTTTTATGAGAACCCAAAGTTTTCTTTTTTTTGTATCAACAAAGATACAAAAAAATGTAGGACATATTACTCAAATAATTGGTCCGGTACTGGATGTATCCTTCCCTCTGGGGAATCTACCTAATATTTACAATTCTTTGATTGTGAAAGGTCAAATAGGCAGTAAGGAAATTAATATTACTTGTGAAGTACAACAGTTATTGGGAAACAATACAGTTAGAACTGTAGCTATGAGCGCGACAGACGGTTTGATGAGAGGAATGAAAGTAATTGATACAGGAGCTCCTCTTAGTGTACCCGTCGGTAAAATGACTCTGGGACGAATTTTCAACGTTCTTGGAGAACCTGTTGATAATTTAGGTCCTATAGACACAAGTACAACATTTCCTATTCATCGACCCGCCCCTGCCTTTTCACAATTAGATATTAATTTGGCAATTTTTGAAACAGGCATTAAAGTCGTGGACCTTTTAGCACCTTACCGACGTGGTGGCAAAATTGGTCTCTTTGGGGGAGCAGGAGTGGGTAAAACAGTGCTAATTATGGAGTTAATCAATAACATAGCTAAAGCTCATGGTGGTGTTTCCGTTTTTGGCGGCGTAGGAGAACGTACTCGTGAAGGAAATGATCTTTACATGGAAATGAAGGAATCCGGAGTAATCAATGAAAAAAATATAACAGAATCCAAAGTAGCTCTGGTCTATGGTCAAATGAATGAACCACCAGGAGCTCGTATGAGAGTTGGTTTAACCGCCCTAACTATGGCAGAATATTTCCGAGATGTGAACGAACAAGATGTACTTTTATTTATAGATAATATTTTCCGCTTTGTTCAAGCTGGATCTGAAGTATCCGCTCTATTGGGCAGAATGCCCTCTGCTGTAGGTTATCAACCAACCCTTAGTACAGAAATGGGTTCTTTGCAAGAGAGAATAACTTCTACTAAAAAAGGGTCTATAACCTCTATCCAAGCAGTTTATGTACCTGCGGACGACTTGACTGATCCCGCTCCTGCTACAACATTCGCACATTTGGATGCTACTACTGTACTTTCTAGAGGATTAGCTGCCAAAGGAATCTACCCAGCAGTTGACCCATTAGATTCCACATCTACTATGCTTCAACCTAGGATTGTAGGTGAAAAACATTATGAAATTGCACAAGAAGTGAAACAAACCTTGCAACGTTATAAAGAACTTCAAGATATTATAGCTATTCTTGGACTAGATGAATTATCAGAAGAAGACCGATTAACTGTAGCCAGAGCACGAAAAATTGAACGTTTTTTATCACAGCCCTTTTTTGTAGCAGAGGTTTTTACGGGTTCCCCAGGGAAATATGTTAGTCTTATTGAAACAACAAGAGGTTTTCAAATGATTCTTGCCGGAGATTTAGATGGTCTCCCTGAACAATCCTTTTACTTGATTGGTAATATCGATGAAGTTATAAAATGATAAGAGAAATCTACCGCGAAGGCTATTAATAAGTAAAATTTGAATTTCAAAAAATGACACTAAATCTTCGTGTATTAACTCCTACTCGAGTTGTTTGGGATTCCCAAGTAAAAGAAATCATACTTTCCACTAATAGTGGTAAAATTGGCATCTTACCAAACCATGCTTCACTTGTTACTGCTGTGGATATAGCGGTTATGAAAATACGTATTAATGAAAAATGGTCTACTATTGCTTTGATGGGTGGTTTTGCCAAGATAGAGCAAAATCAAATTATTTTATGGGTAAATGATGCAGAGAAGGGTGTTGACATTGATCCTCAAGAAGCACAAGAAGTTTTTCAACAAGCTAAAGCTAACGCAAATCGAGTTCTAGGCAAAAGACAAAAAATTGAAGTTGATCTAGCTATCAAAAGAGCTAGAACCAGATTAGAAGCTATAAACGCAGTTTTACCTAATTAGAGCTCCCCCCCTTTTTTTCGGGGGGGCTCGAGCCAGTCTTAGAAGATTTCGATTTATACCTACTATTGGATTTGAACCAATGACTCTCGCCTTATGAAAGCGATACTCTAACCACTGAGTTAAGTAGGTCATATACATATAAATCACATTTTTGCAAACAATGATATATTAAAACATAGATAATATTCTTTTCTCATCAAATTGATTCAATAAAATGAAAAATGCAGAAAAGGATCTGTTTAACAGAAAAGGATCTGTTTATAAGAAAAATAGTACGATTAGAAGCAATAGAAATATTGATTCATCTGAGTTGAGATGATATGGTCTCGGTTTCATCTCCATTCAAAGTATATAACGAGTATGAAACCTCAGAAAAATGGTTATTACTTTATGAACTTTGAGGTGTATAAGAAATCAAAATCTAGGTCTTAGTCTATGTTCATCAAAGAAAAACTCTTTGCAAGATGGATGATATTTTGTGAGAAATAGAAAAAAATATCAAGCAAAAAGAAGAGTCATCAAGACAATATGATTTGGATTCTGCTTTACCAAGAAGGTTCGACTAAAAAAAGAATTAATCGAAATCACAGCATAAGGATAAAGCTTTAAATTACTTTACTTAATAGTAATCAAAACAGAATTGAATACCAGGAACCAGAATTGAACTGGTGACACGAGAATTTTCAGTCCTCTGCTCTACCAACTGAGCTATCCCGGCCGGTAACACGAATTTTTTCTCACAGAGTGATAACTAAACTTACTATGACTATGCTCACCCTTTATTTTAAAATAAACTAATAAATTAGTCAATCCAACACTAATATTTGCAATATTTTCCCAAACTTGGGGATAGAGGGACTTGAACCCTCAAGGTCTCGTAGACCAACGGATTTTCTGACTACTCCAAATTTCATTGGTGCTGAAAAGAACATGTAGAAATGGGCTCTCTCTTTATTCGCTCTATAACGGATTTCTTTTCTCTCTAGAAAATGAAATCCAGTTGATTTGAATGATATTCATAGTTAGAATAACTTCCATCGAGTCTCTGCACCTATCTACCTTTTTTAGTCAGAGAATCCTCTGACTTGGATTTGGCTCAGGATTGCCCATTCGAACTATCTCGGGTTTCCCTGTATTGGAAAGCTATCATTTAGTAGGATTTCCTACTAAAGCTCAATTTAATCAAGTCCGTAGCGTGTACCAATTCCGCCATATCCCCTTCTACTTAAGTGTAAGAAGCCTAGTATTCAGATCAACAAATTTTCAAAATGTTCAAACTCAAAAACAAAGCTAGACGTTTCTTTTTTTTCAAGAAAAAATTAGTTTGTTCTAGAATAGTTTCGCATAAATCAACTATTGCAGCATTAGACTGTTTTGCTTAGTTCAAAGGTTAGAGCATCGCACTTGTAATGTGATGCTAATCGGTTCGATCTCGATAGCAGACTTTTTCCTATTTCTGTTATCTCTAGAATAGAAAGAAAATGTGAAGGTATAGAAAATATCTGCGGATAGATATCAAAATCAAAGATGGAAAAAGTTCTTTTTACTCATAGCAAAAAGAACTTGATAGAATAGATCGGGACTGACGGGACTCGAACCCGCAACTTCCGTCTTGACAGGGCGGTACTCTAACCAATTGAACTACAATCCCTTTACTTTTTTTAGTTTTTAGTAAACTTGGTTCGATCTTTTTTTTCCTTCAAGTATCTGCTTGTTCTCTTTTCTATCTAACAACATTGAAACTAAAGCTTTGGGTCGAGCTGGATTTGAACCAGCGTAGGTATAATGCCAACGAGTTTACAGCCCGTCCCCATTAACCACTCGGGCATCGACCCGGAAAGAGAAAAGACTTTTTAAACCACTCCTTTTCTCGTACCCCTAGGGGAAGTCGAATCCCCGCTGCCTCCTTGAAAGAGAGATGTCCTGGGCCACTAGACGATAGGGGCCAGTATTCGCATAATATCCAACAAACTAGGAATTTGTCAAGTTCATAAACGTGGTTTTTGGATAATATCTAAGAATCCATAGTCCGAAAAGATATTTTGGACTGAAAAGTTTTCTGGGACGAAAGGATTCGAACCTTTGTAATAACAGGACCAAAACCTGTTGCCTTACCGCTTGGCGACGTCCCATTATTATGTTTTCTGCTTTTCAACATTGTGTAGTGTAATAGAAATAGAACTTAGATATTATTTGGTCATAATTTTGAAAAAGTTCAAAATTAGGAGAGGGGGGTTGATCTTTTTCTATTAGATCTAGTAAAATAATGTCTGAAAAAATTTTCAGTCAAACGATTCCTTTTTAAACAATATAAACTCAAAACTGATTGATGGAGACCTGTAATGCTAACTATTCTTTTTTTCCAAAATACTTTTGTTGTTTCAAGCAATCTTTTTTTTTGTAAACTACCCGAAGCTTATGCGAATTTTGATCCACTTGTGAATATAATGCCAATAATTCCCGTGTTTTTTTTTCTATTGGCTTTTGTTTGGCAAGCAGTCGTAAGTTTTCGCTAAAAAAAAATATGTGTTTTTATTTATTAATCTAATTAAAGATCTCGGAGATTACGCAATGCTTACTCTTAAGGTATTTGTTTATACAATAGTGATTTTCTTTATTTCCCTTTTTATCTTTGGATTTCTATCAAATGACCCAGGGCGTAATCCTGGCCGTAAAGAAGAAGGTTAATTAATTTCAATCAATAATAACATAACGGAGAGAGAGGGATTCGAACCCTCGATACGGGATTGTCCGTACAACGGATTAGCAATCCGCCGCTTTGGTCCTCTCAGCCATCTCTCCTAGCGAGAAAAAGATTAAGTTCATCACTTGCTGTGAATATATAAAAAGATTAAGTTATCGTGTCTTGACAAAAAAAAGAGTTTTTTCTTTGTTCTAGATAGAAACTAAATAGATAATTATTCATAAAGTTCTTTTCCCAATTGGAAAGCTAAAATACTTGTTATCAAAGCCAAAACAAGGGCTAGCAACAATTGACCTTCTGATATCATTTGTCCCCTCCTTTTTTTTTTTATTTCGTTTTTCCTTTCCATTTTATTATTCTTATTATTTCATTGTAACAATGAATTTTGCAGAAGGCTATAAAAAAAGGAAAACAGGCGGGTAATTCCTCCAAAATAGAATAAAAATTCAAGTTAGTTATAGATGACTTTCGTTTATTTGAAGTTTGCACTTGGGTGACCCTTAGGTTACTGAAGACCACAAAACCTATAAATAGATAACGAAACAAGCAGAAAGTTGGAATTTCTAGTTATTTTTTTCATTTAGAAAAATCGACTTAACAAAAACAAAAAAAACAAAAAAAAAATGAACCCATATATGGGAGAAACTAACCTTTACTAGTTGGATATCCCCCATGAGCCGAATGAAATGAAATTTTGTGTTCGATTCTCAATTAGAAGCATTCGAAATGTGTCATAACCTTTAACCCTCCAAGCTAATTATGCGGGTTCCATTTCCATGAAATGCTACCTGCTATTCTAGAAAACAATGGAATTCCAAATTTTTTTCTAAGTTGATCACGAAAACTCGTGATCAACATAGAAAAAAAAGAGAGAAAGAGCGTCCATCGTCTAATGGATAGGACAGAGGTCTTCTAAACCTTAAATATAGGTTCAAATCCTATTGGACGCATTATTTTTTTAATTGAAGAACAAAAAGTTCAATTTGTTCTTTAATAGCTTCTCTTAACATCGTTTCTGCTTCTTCGGTTAATGTCTTAGTTGTACGTATAATTTCTCCGAATTGAGGTTTACTATTTTTTAAATACTCTCGTAATTGATCTAGAAATTTTTTAACAAATTGAACTTCGAATCGATCTAGATATCCATTTGTCCCAATAAAAATAGTAGCTATTTGCTCTTCAACACTTAAAGGGGCTGATTGAGGTTGTTTGAGTAGCTCGCGTAACCGTTGACCTCTTGCTAATTGATCTTGAGTACCTTTATCAAGATCAGAAGCGAATTGGGCAAAGGCTTCTAACTCTGCAAATTGAGCTAACTCTAATTTCAATTTTCCGGCTACTTGCTTCATTGCTTTTATCTGAGCCGCGGATCCGACTCTAGATACAGAAAGACCTACATTAATGGCAGGGCGTATCCCTGCATTGAAGAGATCGGCAGACAAAAAAATTTGTCCATCAGTAATCGAAATTACATTAGTAGGAATATACGCTGAAACGTCTCCAGCTTGTGTTTCTACTATAGGTAGAGCAGTAAGACTTCCTTCACCCAACTGATTATTTAATTTAGCTGCTCGTTCAAGTAAGCGCGAATGTAAAAAGAAAACATCTCCAGGGTAAGCTTCCCGGCCAGGTGGTCTTCTTAATAGAAGAGACATTTGTCGATAAGCTTGTGCTTGTTTAGATAAATCATCATAAATTATTAAAGTATGTTGCTTTTTATACATGAAATATTCAGCTAAAGCTGCTCCTGTATAAGGAGCAAGATATTGTAGTGTAGCAGGCGAATCTGCAGGTTCGGATACAACAATAGTATATTCTATTGAGCTACGTTCTCGTAATGTTTTAACTACTTGAGCTACAGAAGAAGCTTTTTGACCAATTGCTACATAGACACATATAACATTTTGTCCTTTTTGGTTAAGAATAGTATCTGTAGCTACGGCTGTCTTACCAGTCTGTCTGTCGCCAATAATTAATTCTCGTTGACCTCGTCCTATAGGAATCATAGAATCAATAGCAATAAGTCCTGTTTGAAGAGGTTCATAGACGGACCGGCGCGAAATAATACCCGGAGCAGGAGATTCAATCAGTCGGACTTCCGAAGCAGAAATTGGACCTCTGCCGTCAATAGGTTGGGCTAAAGCGTCTACAATACGACCTAAAAAAGCATCACTTACTGGTATCTGCGCAATTTTACCTGTTGCTTTCACGGAACTTCCTTCTTTAATTGTCAAACCATCCCCCATTAAAACAACTCCAACATTATTAGTCTCTAAATTTAGAGCAATACCGATTGTACCATCTTCAAATTCGACCAATTCCCCTGCCATTACTTCACAAAGACCATGAATACGAGCAATACCGTCTCCTACTTGAAGTACAATGCCCATATTAATCACTTGGACTTCGTTATTATATTGCTCGATTTGGTCACGTATAAGACTACTAATTTCGTCAGGCCGAATAGTTATCATGACTCCTCCTAATATATCTGTTTTGAAAAAAAGGAAAACCTATCTAGTCAAAAATTCTTTTCATGTCTTTAAGCTGATCAATATTATAGTCGATAATATATAAATGCAATTCGTTATTCAAGCAGTTAGTTAAAGTTATTAAAGCGTTTCGTAAAGCTTGACAAGAAACTTGTTGTCTTACCTGATCAATTACTATTTGTTGTTCAAAGCAAACAGTTTCATTTTTAGAATCTTCCAGTTGTTTTAAATTTGCTGAAGCAGCTTTAATGAGATTTTCTTTTTCTTCTTCAATTTGTAGGTATCCGTTTTTTCGAATTTCATTTACTCTTTTTTCAACATCTCGTAACCGAGCTCGAGCCTTCTCAAGTTGATCGGCAGCTCCGTTACATAAATCTTCTGAATTTTGAATAGTTTGACAAATCTTGAGTTTACGATTATCTAATAGATTACTTAATGAAAGTAGATCATCTCTTCTTTAATCCCCGAAATTTGAATAAATAATCTCTTCCCAAACCGAACATGAAATTTTCATTTCATTCGGCTCTCTTGCTCAGTTTTCAGTACCAAGCCTGCCTTTCTGCTTAAGAGGTATGAAACATCTTTTAACTATGAAGACTCTTTTGTCAAGGGGGAATTTTTTTTTTCTTTTTGTTTGACAAAGTTGTTTTTTTCCTTTGAATAATATCTCTTTTGTGTAGGTTGTTAGTTCAATTTCACATAAATTGGGAGATCCCGATTCTTTTATTGTTTCCAGAGATATGAATATTATCTATCTAGTGGAGTAATCTCCAACTATGTCCTTTAACACAACACTAGACACAGTGGTGGAAAGAATACACCCTGTTCTATTCAATTTGGACTTTAAGCAGTTCTGCTTTAACCATTCAACGAACATTCTCCGTACTCATTAATTACGAAATGCGGTAGTACTTCTCTAGTCCCCGTATAGAAGTAATTCGTTGAGATTATGCACTTTTGTATCTTATTGAAAGCGCAGCTGGTTCATCTCAGCTATATTATTCAAAACTACAACTCGCACACACTCCCTTTCCAAAAAATATGAGTATGCCAAACACTACACTTAAATTGATTATATTTGTTTCCAAAATATTAGTATTTAATCCAAAGCCTTCAGCTAAGGGCCAATAGCTTAAATAAACGAAAGAATCAATTACTTTTTTCATATGGTCTCCCCTTATAGATAAAAATTTTGCAAAATCAAAAATTCCGTCATTCCAACACCTTTTGTACTTAGTTTTATTAATTTAGAAAAGTTTATAAATAAACAGCTCAATTTTTGGTATTTATGATCTCATTACTTATTCAGAGAGTAACAGTAGAAAACTTTTGTTTCGAGGCAGCCCCTCCAGGACAAGTAATTCCGTAGAGGGGAAGATTGAATTCTCAAACAAAAGGATTAGCAAATAGCAGTGCTAAAGCAACAACTAACCCATAAATAGTTAAAGCTTCCATAAATGCTAAACTTAACAATAATGTACCTCGTATTTTACCTTCTGCTTCAGGTTGTCTCGCAATACCCTCTAGAGCTTGACCGGCAGCAGTCCCTTGGCCAACACCCGGCCCAATAGAAGCAAGTCCGACGGCTAACCCAGCAGCAATAACAGAAGCGGCAGAAATAATAGGATTCATAATAATCTCCTTTTACTTAAAAAAATGTATTGAATAGTTGATAATACTAAAAACCTAGTTAGTATACTTTTTTTCAGCTTAGTCCATTGAATATTTTATTAAGATTGGATTCCTATAAATGATTTAATCATGATTTTCTAAGGATTCACCTATATAAGCTGCAGCGAGAGTCGCAAAAATGAGAGCCTGAATTCCGCTTGTGAATAATCCTAGAAACATTACAGGTATAGGAACAACTAAAGGAACTAGAGAAACAAGAACGGCGACTACTAATTCATCTGCCAAAATATTTCCAAAAAGTCGAAAACTAAGTGATAAAGGCTTGGTAAAATCTTCTAAGATATTAATTGGTAACAATATTGGAGTTGGTTGAATATATTTACCAAAAAAACTTAATCCTTTTTTTGAAAGACCCGCATAGAAATAGGCTACTGACGTAAGTAAAGCTAAAGCAACTGTAGTATTAATGTCATTTGTAGGTGCAGCCAATTCGCCGTGCGGTATTTGAAAAATACCCCAAGGAACAAGAGCACCGGACCAGTTAGAAACAAAGATAAAAAAAAATAAGCTTCCAATAAAAGGAAGCCAAGAAACATAATGTTCCTCGCCAATTTGAGTTCTGGTCAAATCCCGAAGAAATTCAAGAATGTATTCAGCAAAATTTTGTTTTCCGGTTGGAATAGTTTGCGGATCTCGAATAGTTATAATAGCGAAACCTAGTAAAATAGCAATAACAAACCAAGAAGTTATAAGTACTTGTCCATGAGCTTGAAACCCGCCTATTTGCCAATACAAGTGTTGGCCTACCTCTACACCAGAAATTTCTCCAAAATGATTGAAATTATTTAGTATACTAATACTATTTTGCAATATGTTCATATTATCCTTTTTCAAAAAAATCACTTATTTTTCTCTGAAGGAATGATTTCTGAATTTTCACTAAAAAAAAAAATAAATAAAGAGCGAGCTTTGCGCTTACTTCGAAAAATGATTTGACTAATTATTATAACCAGAAGAAACAGCTGACATTAATTTGTTCAGAATTAATCCAACGGATCCACGGGCATCATCATTGGCTGGAATTGGAATATCTACGAAATCTGGATCACAATTGGTATCAACTAAACTAATTGTAGGAATGCCCAGCGCTCTGCATTCTCTAACAGCAGTAGATTCCTTTTGTTGATCAACGATTATTACAATATCAGGTAACTTTTTCATATAGAAAATTCCTTCTAAATACTGTTGTAGAAGTTCTAATTGCTTTTCAATAAGTGCAATTTCTTTTTTCGTACGTCTTCGATGGAACAGCCCTGACTTATATTTTTGTTTCAAATTTCTAAACCTCTCAAGTTTTTCTTTTGTGGTAGACCAATTCGTTAACAAGCCACCCTGCCATTTGTAGTTGATATAATGACATCCAGTTTTTTTAGCAGTTGATGCTATTAAATCAGCTGCATACCCTTTCGTGCCAACTAGAAGGAATTCCTTTCGTTTTCTCGCGGCATCCATTAAAAGATCGCAAGCTTCAGATAAAAAAAGAATTGTTCGAACTAGATTGATAATATGTAAATTTCCACGTTCAGTCAAAATATAACAACGCATTTTCGGATTCAACTCATTTTTTTGATGTCCGAGATGAACTGCTACTTTTATCATATCTTTGAAAACATTCTTTTTAGAAACACGCCTTTTTTTTTTGAAAACGTTTGTCATGTTTTGCTTTTCTCTTCTCTAAAAGAATTTCCATTCCTACGGAATCTATGACTTTTCTAAATTTTTAGTTTTCTATTCTAAAAAAAGAATAGAAAAAAAAAAACGAAGATTTTTTTGTTTAGTTTCGCTTTTTGAAACCTTTTGATTTTTTTTTTTTTCCATTTTCCAGTACCGGCGGGTATTTTACTACTGAGAATCAAATTTTCCTTCAGTCCTTTCAACCAATCAATCCGACCTTGAAAAGCAGCTTTAGCTAAAACTCGAGTAGTTTCCTGAAAACTGGCCTCCGATATAAAACTTGTAGTTTCAAAAGATGATTTTGTTATCCCCAAAATTTTTGTTTGATAGTGGATTACCTCGTCGAAAGCCCGATCTAGTTTTTGTGCTCGCGAAAAGAAAACGAGCTCTCCTGGTAAAAAAACATTAAGCATTACGTCCTTAGACACAAGTACTCTTGAGGTCATTTGCTGTATAATAAGCTCTAAGTGTTTCTCACATATATGTACTCCTTGAGATTGATAAACTTTTTGTATTTGATTGACTAAATGAATTTGACCTTGCGTCAAAGTTATTTTAGTACTTATGACTAAACCCCAAAAACTTCCAAGAGTTATTGTCATATCTTGGTTCCATTTTCGAAAGCTATTTTCTAAACTTTGTACTACAGGATTTTTTGAATGTGCCTCTAAAAATTGTTCCACTTTTGGAAGACCTCGTGTTATATCACTAGATTGAAATCTTTCATACAAATAGGTTATTAACGAATTTCCTTGGTTAATAATTTCTGCGTAATTACCATGAATAGTAGATTTTGGAGTAGCCAAGTAGGGTTTAGCTAATCGCACTATTAAAGATTTTTCACGAATAACGATAATTTGTCCTGATTCTGAAAATGATTCATTTCTTGATATAGCAAATTTTTGCCAAAGCAATTGGCCAAGATTTTTTATTGGAAATTTTTGCTCACAGTTCTTTTTTGAATTTGAAAAAAAAGTAATTCTTTTTGTTGGAGATTCCCAAAATTTGCTATTTTCGTCCATAATATAACATTTAGGGGCTTCGAAAACTTTTAAATAGTTGTAAAGACTCTTAAACAATCTTTTCTTACAATTTAGAAAAACTTTATGAATACGATATAAATGCCCTAAAAAACTTATTTCTTCAAATTCGTTTATGATATCTAAAGTTTGTAATAGTTTTATTTGAAAATAATCAGATGTTGCTAGAATAATCCAAGACAAACTTTTATCTTCCTTAGATAATGAACGAAAAGTTGCTGTATACTTTTTGCTGGAAGATAAAAGTTTAGCTTGATGAAAAAATATTACTAAATTTTTTAGATTGTGTTTTTGATTTATCGGAGTCAAACTAAGTTCAATCATGTCGATAATAATCTTCTTTGTTCGTATGGACGTAATACATGTATAAGCCCTAGGTTCCCTAGGTTTTATCGATTTGTTTTCCCAAATCAAAATTAAACAATTCCAAATCAGATGAACATTCGTTTTGAGATTTTTGATTTCATGGAAAAAATTGTTCTCTTTTATATGTAACTTGTTTTCTTCTCTAAAAAGATCTGTACAAAAGCGTACTTTTGATGAATTCTTAGGTTTTTGATATTCTAGGGTGGTTTGTAGTAATACAAATGATTTTTTCTTGTAAGCCCTTTTTTTTTGAAAATAGTTCCTTTCTAGTTGCAATTCTTTAAAAATATTTTTTTGTTTGCGTCTAAATATGTGTAAAGATTTTTTGATCTTTCTATAGCTATAAAAATAGATGTTTATGGATAATATTTTCGCAAAAATAGTTGGTTTTTTTTTGTGAAATTGGACTAGTCCAAAAACTTGTTTTTTTTTATTACCGATTTTTTGTGTGTCTACTCGACAAAAAATATGATCAAGCAAGAAAAATTTGTTAGACGAATAAATACATTCTAGAAATTCTGAGTTCACAATCTTATATTGAGAATTGTTCCATATATAGAAACTTGTATTTCTATTCAAAAGACCATTTCGGGAAATTTTTAGAATACAATTAGGAAAAAGTAGTCTATGTTCCTTTTTTTGTCTTTTTGAAACAGTAAGCAATGGAACCAGAATGCGATTTGTTTGTTTCTTTCCTTTAATATTGCAATCAAAATTATCCAAAATTTTTGGAATAGAGATAAAAAATTTATTTTGAATGAATTTTTCTTCGGAACGATAAAAGGACAAATTTTGTAGTAAATTGTCTACAGAAGAGTCGAAATCATTTTGCTGTTTGGTAATCAGCAAGGGAATAGTTACTTGATCTTGATCTTTAGGAAACGGAAAAGCTAGTCTTGGTTTGCATATAGTTCCTGATAATATCCATAAATGACCCGCTTCAAGTGTACAATGAACATTACCTTGGACATTTTTTGGTTCATGCCATAGAAGAGTACTCCAGTGCATTTCTCCGTTTAATTCTGAATATATATATTTAATAACTTTTTCCTTTAAAAAAGAAATTTTAGTATGAATTTCAGCAATAAGTTGTTCCGATTCTACATTTTGGTAATTTTGAACAAAAATCCAACTTTTTGTTGGAATAATCGAATAATCCAACTTATCACCACTATCCTTTATAATTAAAAATAAACTTTTAGAACAAATATAAGCAGGATGCCCATAATATGTACGAATAGGATAAACTAACTTTGGATTGAATTGAATCCTTCCGTTGAAAGGCGCTCGTATAGTTCCTGCGATATTACCTGTAAAAACTCCTCCGGTATGAAAAGTCCTTAATGTTAATTGAGTTCCCGGTTCCCCGATAGATTGACCGGCAATAATACCTACTGCTTCTCCCAATTCGATCAAGTTATTGTGACTAAGACTTTGACCATAACATAATTGACAAATCCAAGATAGACTTTTGCAAGTAAAAGGACTTCGTATAGATATTGATTGGACCGAAAGACTGACGAATTGCTTAAAAAGTCCAGCACTAATTTCTTGATTGCGCGTAGCAACACATCTTTTATTTATATATACATGATCTGCTAATACACGCCCCATTATCTTGTTCAAAAAATTGATTTTTCCGATCTTTGTATGGGGACTATAAAAAATACCTTGAGTACTACCACAATCAATTTTACGTACAACTATATGTTGTACGACTTCAACAAGTCTACGTGTAATATAGCCAGCATCCGCTGTTCGTATAGCAGTATCCACAACTCCTTTACGAGCTCCATAGGAGGAAATTATATATTCTGTTAAAGAGAGCCCTTCCTGGAAATTGCCCTGAATGGGTAGATCCACGATTTTTCCTTGGGGATCTGACATTAACCCTCGCATACCTAGTAATTGGTGAACTTGAGATTTATTTCCCCGAGCTCCCGAGAAAGACATCATATAGACTGGATTCAAAGGTTCTATTATATGAAATTTAGGGTGCATTTCTTCTTTCAAAAATTCACTTGTAGTATGCCATCTTTCCATTAATTGACGTAATGTTTCGACTGTATGCAAATTGCCGAGAATATTTTGCTTTTCCGAATAAAAAGCTTGTTGGTCTTCTTCTTTAACAAGCCATCCTTTCGATGGCACTGCTAAAAGATCATCAATTGCTAATGAAAAAGATGCTTCAGTAGCTTGGTGAAACCCCAAAAATTTCAATTGATCCAAAATATGCGATGTACATGTCATTCCCAAGAGATCAATTAATTTTTGAATAAGCTCTTTCATGGCAGTTATATCCATCACTTTATTATAAAAATGAACTTGGTTTTTTTGTTTCATAACAAGAAACCTCCGCAATTATCTAATTCAGCAAAGTATTCCAGTCCTCAAATAAAAGACCTCCTTGATCTCTCTGTACACATAAAAGATAAGAGATTTAGAAAGCGGGCGTCGTTTGAGAGGATTCAAAAAGCTTTGAGGTTGTTTTTATAGCATTTTTGATTTCTCGATTGAAAAGAACACGACCTACGGTCGTTCGAATATATATACAAATAATTTGTTCTATTCGATCGTTTTGAGTCACATAATGTTCATAAATTTGCTGAGATAAGCCCTTAGGGTGATATTGAATTTCAATAGGGACTTCTCGGGCTGTTGGGGTAAGAATACTTCCATTTGCTACTTTCCATTTCAACCATAAAGGGTTGTTTAATTGGACTTGTTTTTTTTGAAATGCTATGAACACATGATTAAAACTTAAGAAATAAGTATTCTTTTTTCTAAAAAAAATGATCTCTTTTGATTGAAATGGGTGATATCTTATTTCGTAAATATCTTGTGGTTTTTCAACAGTTAATATATAAAGTCCAAGAAGCATATCTTGTGTTGGTATTGTAATAGGACTTCCATGACTTGTAGATAAAATATTTGTATAAGAAAACATAAGTAAACGGGCTTCTACAATAGCTTCTGGAGATAAAGGTACATGAACAGCCATTTGGTCTCCGTCAAAGTCTGCATTAAATCCCGTACAAACTAATGGATGTAAACGAATGGCATGCTCTTTTACTAGAATTGGTTGAAACGCTAATATTCCAAATTTGTGGAGAGTAGGTGCTCGATTTAACAATACAGGGTGCCCCAGCATTACTTTTTTAAGTATTTTCCAAACAATGTTTTTCCGTTTTTGAATCAAATTTTTAGCAGCTCTCAGATTGGAAGCAAAACCTCGTCCAATAAGACTACGAATTAAAAAAGGTTGAAAAAGCTTGATTGCCATTTCTCGAGGTAACCCACATTGATGCAATGCCAGAGAAGGACCCACTATAATAACGGATCGACCTGAATAATCTACTCGTTTTCCAAGTAAATTTGTACGAAATCTTCCTTCTTTACCCGCAATCACATCCGAAAATGACTTATATGGTCTATTATGAAAATTTCTCGGTTGTCCGACGGTTCTATCATTGTCTAGAAGTGCATCTACGGCTTCTTGGAGTAATCGTTTTTGAAGAGTCAAGAAATCTCCTGTTGAATAAAAGGGACCGCCTTGCATTTCGAAACTAGTTTGAAGATTCTTATTCCGAATAAGAACTTTTTGATAAAGTTTATTCAAATCTGACTCCACAACCATTTGTTGACCCAAAGCAAAAATAGGTCTTAATTCGGGGGGAAGAACTGGTAATAAACATAGAACCATCCATTCTGGTTGGATTTTTGCTTGGATCAAATATTTAGCAAATTTTATGCGTCTGCTCAAAAAATGGTTTCTTTGTTGTATTTTGTTTTTACCTCTTTGAATTTTGTAATTTTTTAAGAGCTTTTTCCATTCAATATATGACTGATCCAGAAGAATACGAAGATCCAAACCAGTTAATTGTTTCTGTATAGCATTTCCACCAATAGCTATTTCTCTTTCTTGAAATTCGACAAAATTCCAACCAGAAATATAAGGAACAATAAAATCCATCCACGATGGAATGTCTTCATGTTGTAATAGACCCCGGAATCGTGATATAGTAGGTCTATTAGTTGTGGGCCTAGCAAGAAAAATATTTGGATAGATTATCTATCTCCCTCTAGAATCGGACGTGAAAGTTATCTTTTCATACGACTCAAGTCACTCTAAAAAGTTTTGGTAAAAAACTTCTCTTTAGCTTGGATAAGCAAAAGAAAACTATCCAAAAAAGTACCCATTGCTCACGTTCTAAAATTAGCAAAATTTCAAAATAGAATTATTGAGTAGTCTTTTCCCAATAGTTTTTTTCGAAAAAAAATTTTTTAGACTTGGGGTTTACTTGTCTGTTGTTCGTTTTTTTTTTTTTTTTGAACTTAATCTTTTAGGTCTCTGTCCCACTTCGATGGTTAGAATACTTATGAAAAGTTATATGCAACGATTATATTTCTATAACCATAGCTAGCGTCTATTTTAGAGAGGAAACTGATTCAACTTAAAGAGACTAATCCCTATTTACCGAAGCCAAAAAGCAGATAAAACCTTGGACTAATTTCTATTTCTCACTATTTTCTAAGCTTCATGGTATTCATTCTGAGGAAGACATGTCAGAATTGAGAGCATTCTAATGATAGCTAGAATGACAGTTTGGTCTGTATAGTCGGAACTTAGGATCAAGTCACACGTTGCAGTATACTAGGTCTTTTATTTCGGAATTTTTTTTCCCAATTAACATCGCGATATAACTAGGGATGCGTTTGAAATACCAGATATGAGTTACTGGACATACTAATTGAATGTACCCCATTCGGTATCTTCGAACTCGAGAGTCTACAAGTTCAACTCCACAATGTTCACAAATGGAAGTTTTTTTCTTTTTCCGATCTCCAAAGGGGAAGCCTTTCTTTTCTTCTCCAGGCTTTTTTTCACAAGCACAAACTCCATTTTTCACGGGTCCAAAAATCCGTTCACAAAATAATCCGTTTCTTTTTGGTTTATTTGTTACTAAGTCGATAGTCCTTGGATTGAGTACTTGTCCAACCTTTTCTCCATTGGGTAAAGTTTTTTCACACCAAGCACGAATCTGTTCAGGCGAAACTAATGTAATTCTCAGTTTTTGATGTTTTTTCTTTGAGTCAATCATAAGCAATTTGATTGAAATTGAATTTATTTTCTATCTGAAAGTTTTTTTCTGATATAATAGTATGATTCAATTCTAAAGCTAAAGATCGTAATTCTCGAATAAGCACGCGAAAGGACTCCGTAGCAGTTTCAGCTTTAGGTACTGAATGCCCATCTAATATGGATCTAAGTATTTTAGTACGAGTTTTTAGATGGTCAGATTTGACAGTAAGCATCTCTTGTAAAATAGAAGCAACACCAAAACTTTCTAAAGCCCAAACTTCCATTTCTCCAAGTCGTTGACCTCCTCCTTTTGATTTTCCTTGTACAGGTTGTTGTGTTATCCTTGCATAACTTCCGGTGGAACGGGCGTGCATTTTATCATAAACTTGATGAATTAATTTCATCATATAAGCTTTTCCTACGGTTACAGGTTGTTCCAAAATTTCTCCTGTTTTTCCATCAAAAATCTTGGTTTTTCCAAGATGTTCCAGTTCGAAAACCCATGGATTCACTGTTTGTTCACTAGCTTTGTGAAGTTCATTAAAAACTAATTTTCTAGAAGCTTCTTGCTCATATCTTTCGTCAAAGGGTGGTATTCTATACTGTTTGTTCATTAAGGTTCCTGCTAAACCAAGTAAACATTCAAAAATTTGTCCTACATTCATCCGAGAAGGTACTCCCAAAGGGTTTAATATCATATCTACAGGTTTCCCGTTTTGTAAAAACGGCATTTCTTGCCTAGACAAAACTTTGGAAATAATTCCTTTATTACCGTGCCTTCCGGCGACTTTGTCGCCTACTTGTATTTTACGTTTTTGTAAAATATATACATGCACTTTTTCTGAATCATTCTCCCCAGGGTCAGTTTGATCATTTTTTTCAAAATCATCTTCTATATCATCATCTTCGTGATGGCTTTTTCTTAAATTATCTTGCCATAATGTTTGAAGTTTGATCCAATTTACATCAATAACTCGACCTTTGCCATTTGCTTTTAGACAAGTTTCTTTTGTCCGAGGAGTACAAAAAAGATCTTGTAATAATCTTAGTTCTGGAAAACGCAAGACTTCCTGGGAGGACCGAGGTTTTAATTTGCCCACTAAAACATCACCCGGTTGTATCCAAGAACCTACCCTAACAATACCATTTTCATCCAAATGACGAAGTGAGTAAGCTTCGATTTGAGGTATTTCTTTTGTTAAAATCTCACACTCTGCCATATAAATCATAGTTTCATACCTTGTAATATGAAAAGAAGTAAAAATTTCTTCATAGATAAGACGTTCATTGATAAGGATTGCGTCTTCAAAATTGTATCCTTGCCACGGCATATACGCTACTAATATATTTTTTCCTAAGCAGAGCTCCCCTCCTATTGTGGTCGAACCATCTGCCATAAATTGCCCTCTTTTCACATAGTTACCCTGATTTACTTGAGGTCTTTGATGAATCAAAATATTGCTATTAGAGCGTTGATATATCTCTAAAATTGTTTCTATTGTTTTTCTGTTCAGGGATGACACAATAGTCTTCGAATCAAAATATTCGATTCTTCCTTCTTGAATACTTGTTGCTAAAATTCTTGAATCGAGTGCTAGTTGGCCTTCTAGGCCAGTTCCAACAATGCATTTTTCTGGTTGAAGTAATGGGACAGCTTGACGCTGCATATTTGAACCCATTAAAGCGCGAGTCGCATCATTGTGTTCTAGAAAAGGAATCAGAGAAACTCCAATGGAAAAATATTGTAAAGGCAAAATACTTCTGAAATGGATTTGTTCCCATGCAACAGATAGAAAATCTTGGCGATATTGAGTTGGAGTATTTTTCTTTTCTGGAAGTTTATGATCTACCGCCAACAAATTTTCTAAAGCTATTCGGTAATTTTTATCTTCATTTGGCAATAGATAAGAAACCATATGGTCTTCATTGGATTTTTTCGTTACATTATAGAATGGACTTTTTAAAAAACCAAAATCATCAACGTTTACGGAATTTGCAAGTGAGGCGATAAGCCCGGCATTCTGCCCTTCAGGAGTATTAATTGGACAAAAACGTCCATAATAACTAGGATGAATATCTCGTGCGCGAAAACTAGCAGTTCGCTCCGTTAAACCTCCAGGGCCTAAAAAGCTAACTTTTCTTCCATGAAGTATTTCTGCTAACGGGTTCGTTTGCTCTAAAAATTGTGATAGGGGGTGTAACCCAAAAAAATGTTTCAAAGTTCTTGTTAATTGGGTGGAAATAAATGGAAACTCTGGGAACATTATTTGTTTATTCTGGGTATTTTCAAGTATTTCTATTGTTTGCATATTTTTTTGAATTAAAACTTTCACACGATTTAGAGCTAATCCAACTTCTTTTTTTAAGAAATCTGACACGGAACAGAAATGTCGATTTTGAAGGTGATCGATATTATCGATCGTACCCAAACCATAACTTACTTTAATCAGATAATCTACAATAGCTAATACATCTTGCGGTAATAAAAAAATTTCGTTATCAGGTATATCGAGGTTTAACTTTTGATTTAGATTTCGTCTACCAATTCTTCCTAATTCACATCTTTTTGAAATAAAGTTAGTCAATTTCTTATATAGAAACTCTGAAAAAGCAAAATCACTACTATCGCATTTCATGGATTCGAGTTCTTCATAAAAGGTAAGAATGGGGCCCCCCTTTCGTGAAAGTTTTTGTTTCATTTTTTCGTTCCAAATTAATTCCCAACCTTCAAATCCTGTTAGATTATAAGTATTATAGAGAACCTCTTCAATTTTTAGACCCATAGTGAATAAGAAAACTAAAATAGAAACTTTTTTCTTTCTGCTTATACGAACCCATAGTTTTTTTTTGATATCAATTTCGAATTTCAACCTTTCTCCACAATCAGAGATTAGAGTGCCAGTATATATATTTCCAGCTTTTTTTTGTTCTAAACTATAGTAGATACCGGGACTTCTTATTATTTGATTAACTACGACCCTATAATTCCCATTTATTACAAATGTTCCATGATCATTCATCAAAGGAATATCTCCGAGATATATCATTCTTTTCCTTTTCATTTGTTTCCAATAAAGAAAAATTCCTGGTACATAAAATTTTGAAGAAAATGTAAAACGTTGATATACCGCATTCCTTTCTGTTGTTGGGGGTTCCATGATTTTATAATTTTTACCAAAAAAAAATTTGACTTCTTTTTCAGTATTAGAAATTTGTGGAAAATCAACTAGTTTTTCAAATATATCCTTTTCAATGAAACGGAAAAACCCTTTCATTTGTATTTGACTAAAATCGGGAATTGTAAACATAAACATTTTCTTTTTTTTTTTTTTAATTCTTTTATATAGAACTCATATAGAGAAAAACTGTTTTTTTTTTTTTATGGATTTGGCACTTAGAAAAAAGAGGTTTTATTTTGACTTGCATTGGTTTTTGTTTTAGACTATAGTAAACACACAAAATCAAGAATGAAACAAACATTATTTTACTAAAAATTGATGGGGTTTGGCGGCATAGCCAAGTGGTAAGGCAGAGGACTGCAAATCCCTGATCCCCCAGTTCAAATCTGGGTGTCGCCTACTTTTTTGTGGTCAAGAAACTTTTTTTCACTATTATTTAATTGAAATCTCCGATCTTTTCTACTTTGCACAATTGTTATTAATTTTCTTATCATTAGTAATAAAAAAGGAAATTTTTTATATGGATATAACCGGTATTGCTTGGGCTGCTTTAATGGTAGTGTTTACCTTTTCGCTTTCACTTGTAGTATGGGGAAGAAGTGGACTCTAAAAAAGAATCTAATGCTTTTTAATACGGGTATATTAGTAGTAGTATCAATCTTTTTTTTTGATACGACTACTAATATTTATAAACGAATTTGTAATCAATCAATTGTTTTCGCTGATTGTTTTTACATAAATGATGACTAGAAAAGCAGTAGGAATCGAAATAAAAAGTGCAACAGCAATAAGTGCTAGAATATTGACTTCCATAATCTAATTTTTTAGAATTGTTTTGAATTGAACTTTTTTGAAATCTGTAATTGTTTGAGAATGGACTTAATGGATTAATCCAACTATTTCTTCTTTTTTAAAAAATTTGCTTGTCAGAATGACATATTATACCGTAAAGTAGTTCTATATGCCCATAAGATTTTTGAATTGAAGATATAATCGTTTTGAAGATATTATGAATTTAGAAGAAAGGGCCTAACGTTTCAAAAGTAAAAAAAAAATTGCTGCTACCTTGTCATGAAACAAGATATAGGCCGGATAAGGTCTAACATATTATTCTAACAAAAGAAAAATTTGTGAAATGGAAGGAAAAGGAATGCTTTTTATGTCCCGTTATTTAGGACCTCGGTTCAAAATCATACGCCGTCTTAAAACATTACCAGGACTTACGAGTAAAAGACCTAAATATAAAAAACGTGTTCACCGATCTTCTCGACCCTGGTGGAAAAAATCTCAATATCTCGTTTGTTTACAAGAAAAACAAAAAATTCGTTTTCATTATGGCTTAACAGAACGACAATTACGGCAATATGTTCATATTGCTAAAAATGCTCAGGGGTCAACAGGCCAGGTCTTACTTCAATTACTTGAAATGCGTTTAGATAATATTCTTTTTCGATTAGGTATAGCTCGTACTATTCCTGGAGCCAGGCAACTAGTTAATCATAGACATATTTTAGTCAATCATCATATAGTGGATATACCAAGTTATCGTTGTAAACCCCAAGATATTATAACTTTAAAAGGAAAAGATCCAGAAAGACTGAGAATTCGAATGAAAAAAAGTTGGGGTCAACTTTGGAAAAATAGAAATAGAGTACCACATTATTTGACCTTCAATTTGTCACAAAATAAAGGAATAGTTAATAAAATTATAGATACAAAAGATCTTCAATTAAAAATTAAAGAAATGCTAGTTATAGAATATTATTCTCGGCGGATTTAATCCAAAAAATGGGGTTTCGATCTTTTCCAAAAGAGAAAAAACGGGAAATGCGGAAAGAGAGGGATTTGAACCCTCGGTAGACATAAGTCTATATAGCATTTCCAATACTACGTCTTGAACCACTCGACCATCTTTCCTCGGGTAATCTCCTCCCCATAAAAACTTATGGAATTGGAATTTCCTATTCTATTATTTTTGTAGTAAGCATTTCTATGTGATGAAACTCATTCCAAAAGGAACTGAAGCAAAAAAAAAAACAATTTGATCACTATGCCCAGATCTCAAAAAAATGAGAATTTTATAGATAAAACGTTCACAATATTAGCAGATATTATATTAAAAATAATTCCAACGGTTTTAACAGAAAAACAAGCCTTTGCTTACTACAGAGATGGTGTGATTTGATTTTTTGGCCTTTTTTTTTTCTTTCGAATAAACGATGTAAGGCCAAAAAACTTATGTTTAGTGAAGGTGAGTCTTTGAAAAAGAGCAACTCCTTCTGTCCTGTATCCCGGATTAATGCGTCTTTGGATCTACATAGTAGAATATTAAGCAAAAGGATACGTATTGTATATACTATATAATAGAAATAAATAAATGCATAAAGGAAAGACATTACATATAGGAATCGACCAATGAAAAGCTTCGTTAGATTTGATTTCACTTACTATTTTTTAGTAGCCCTTAATGAGGGTTAATTCGAATGGTTGAGACAATCCAAAACCATCTTGTTTGTATTTCGGATACCAAAAGAACCATCGAATTTTGTTGAAGTGATTAAACCCTGTTTAAAAGTGCAAAGCAGTAAGAACAAACAAAGAGTAGAAGGTGTTGAAAAGACTCTTTCTGAAAAGGATGGCTAGATTTTGATTCAAAACATACTAGTCCCTTCTAATTTTTAGATGTTGCTTATTCTTCTTTTTTTTTATTATGTAAAAGAAAGGAGGAGCCGTATGAGATGAGAATCTCAAGTACGGTTTTGAACCGGAGATTATTAAAAGTTGAATCAATAAGAACGACCGTAACGAATGTCAGCACAATCAGAAGGAGAATATGCAGAAGCTCTTCAAAATTATTATGAAGCAATGCGATTGGAAGTTGATCCTTATGACCGAAGTTATATATTATATAATATAGGACTTGTACATACTAGTAATGGGGAACATGCCAAGGCTTTGGAATATTATTTCCAGGCATTAGAACGAAATCCAACGTTACCACAAGCCTTTAATAATACAGCTTTGATCTGTCATTACGTGCGTCTATCTGTAGGATAGAATTAAGTTAGTTAAAAACAAACCAAAAGGCTTTCTACATATTGCCACTACTCTTAAATAACAACAGTTGGGCTGTATCAGCTGTAGTAAAAAAAAAAACAAAAGGGTCCCCTACCCGGGTAGGATGCTAAAAAAAGCTTATATTTGTTTCTATGGAGAAAGTAATTGAAACTATAAGGGGAAAAAGCACCATAAAGATCAATTTTGAATTTTTGGAGTTGATACAATTAGATCTGCTCATAAAGGGATTTACTTATGTAATAAAGTTTATTCTTTTTCTTTCATAAGTATTGCGCAGTGGTGTAGTATTAGGTCCTAAAGACGGCAAGTAAGTACTTTTCTAAGAAAGTACTTTTTTCAAATTCTATACGGGGATAGGTACCCCTCCCTCTCTCACACAAAGACTTTTTTTTGGAATTCACAAGGTGGTAGGAGAACAGAGAAAACTAAAAATTTAGTAAAGTTTGAAACTCAGTTTAGTAACTTCTGGTCCTGCGATTAGTTTGAATAGATTTCCCCACTTTCGAGTGTTTTTTTTTTTTTTCGTTAAAGGACTCAAGAGTTGATTGAGCCGTATGAGGAAGGAAACTCTCAAGTAGGGTTCTAAGGAAAGGAAAATAATAACCTATTCTGACCGAGGAGAACAGGCTATTAACCAGGGAGATCCTGAAGCAGCAGAGGTTTGGTTTGATCAAGCTGCAGAATATTGGAAACAAGCTATACTATTAGCTCCAGCTAATTACATCGAAGCACAAAATTGGTTAAAAATTACAGGACGTTTTGATTGAATATTTTCAATCGATATTAAAGGAAAGTAAATGTATATGTTATCAATGGGATCTAGACTGTAAAGGGTAGGGGTTGGACCAATTATGTCCACCCCAGGCTTTGTAGAAATTATTTGATAGAATAGACTATATAATTCAAAAATTCAAAAGGCTTTTTTGAATCTGAATAGTCCATTAAGCGCCCCTTTCAATGTGTCATAATAAAAAACGAACACCCGCCCTAGTTCCATTTTCTTTTTCAAATCGTTCCAGTTCTAAATTCGAAAATAAACAAAGAATTGGTTTGAGATTTATCATTTACTAATTCCAGTTGGCGGGTCTCTTTTTTGTTTCATCCTAACAAAGGAGAACTCTATGATTATGCGTTCACCGGAATCAGAAGTTAAGATTATGGTGGAGAGAGATCCTATCAAAACTTCTTTTGAAAAATGGGCTAACCCCGGACATTTTTCAAGGACATTAGCAAAAGGGGATCCTGAAACTACTACTTGGATTTGGAACTTACATGCGGATGCTCATGATTTTGATAGTCATACCGAAGATTTAGAAGAAATTTCTCGCAAAATTTTTAGTGCTCATTTTGGTCAATTAGCGATCATCTTTATTTGGTTAAGTGGTATGTATTTCCATGGGGCTCGTTTTTCCAATTATGAAGCATGGCTCGCGGATCCCACTCATATAAAACCTAGTGCTCAAGTGGTTTGGCCTATAGTAGGCCAAGAAATATTGAATGGGGACGTAGGTGGAGGTTTTAGAGGAATACAGATAACATCTGGATTCTTCCAAATTTGGAGAGCATCTGGAATAACAAGTGAATTACAACTTTACTGTACTGCAATTGGTGGATTGATCTTTGCAGCATTAATGCTGTTTGCTGGTTGGTTTCATTATCACAAAGCTGCTCCAAAATTATCTTGGTTCCAAGTAGAATCTATGTTAAATCACCATTTAGCAGGGTTATTAGGACTTGGTTCGCTATCTTGGGCAGGGCACCAAGTACACGTATCTTTACCTATTAACCAACTTCTAGATGCTGGAGTGGACCCTAAAGAGATACCACTGCCTCATGAATTTATTTTAAACCGCGACCTTTTAGTTCAACTTTATCCTAGTTTTTCTAAAGGCTTGACTCCCTTTTTTACACTGAATTGGTCTGAATATTCCGAAATTTTAACGTTTCGGGGGGGTTTAAACCCAATAACAGGAGGATTGTGGTTGACTGATATTGTACACCATCATTTAGCTATTGCCGTTATTTTTCTGATAGCTGGCCATATGTATAAAACCAATTGGGGTATTGGGCATAGTATACAGGAAATTTTAGAAGCTCATAAGGGCCCATTTACAGGAGAGGGGCATAAAGGTCTTTATGAAATATTAACTACCTCATGGCATGCTCAATTAGCTCTTAACTTGGCTATATTAGGGTCTTTGACTATTGTTGTAGCTCATCATATGTATTCTATGCCCCCTTATCCTTATCTAGCCATTGACTATGGTACTCAACTTTCTTTATTCACACATCACATGTGGATTGGCGGGTTTATCATCATTGGTGCCGCAGCACATGCGGCGATTTTCCTAGTTAGAGATTATGATTCAACTACTTCTTATAATAATTTATTCGATAGAGTTCTTCGACATCGTGATGCAATTATATCGCATCTAAACTGGACATGTATATTCTTAGGCTTTCATAGTTTTGGTCTATATATTCATAATGATACTATGAGTGCATTAGGGCGTCCTCAAGATATGTTTTCGGATACTGCTATACAATTACAACCAATATTTGCTCAATGGTTACAAAATACTCACGTAACAGCACCTAGGTTTACAGCTCCTGCTGCAACAGCAAGTACAAGTTTCACTTGGGGAGGCGATGATTTGGTAACAGTAGGTACTAAAGTAGCTTTGTTACCGATTCCTTTGGGAACTGCAGACTTTTTAGTTCACCACATTCATGCTTTTACAATTCATGTAACTGTATTAATCTTACTCAAAGGTGTTTTATTTGCGCGCAGTTCCCGTTTGATACCCGATAAAGCGAATCTTGGTTTTAGATTTCCTTGTGATGGACCTGGAAGAGGAGGAACCTGTCAAGTATCTGCATGGGATCATGTTTTTTTAGGTTTATTCTGGATGTACAATGCAATTTCTGTTGTTATATTTCATTTTAGTTGGAAAATGCAATCGGACGTTTGGGGTAATATAAGCACTCAGGGAGTAGTAACTCATATCACGGGGGGAAACTTTGCACAAAGTTCCGTTACAATTAATGGGTGGCTTCGTGATTTTCTATGGGCACAAGCTTCTCAAGTAATTCAATCTTATGGTTCTGCGTTATCCGCATATGGCCTTTTCTTTTTGGGTGCTCATTTTGTTTGGGCTTTTAGTTTAATGTTTTTATTTAGCGGTCGGGGGTATTGGCAAGAACTTATAGAATCAATTGTATGGGCCCATAACAAATTGAAAGTTGCTCCTGCTATCCAGCCTAGAGCCTTAAGCATTGTACAAGGGCGTGCTGTAGGAGTGGCTCATTATCTCCTGGGAGGAATTGTCACAACATGGTCGTTCTTCCTAGCAAGAATTATTGCAGTAGAATAATAGCGGATGTAACCATTATGATATCAAGATTTCCGAAGTTCAGTCAAGGTTTGTCCCAAGACCCGACTACTCGTCGTATTTGGTTTGGTATTGCAACTGCACATGACTTTGAGAGTCATGATGATATTACGGAAGAACAATTGTATCAACAAATATTTGCTTCCCATTTTGGTCAATTAGCTATAATCTTTCTATGGACTTCTGGAAATTTGTTCCATGTAGCTTGGCAAGGTAATTTTGAGTTTTGGATAAATGACCCTTTACACGTAAGACCTATTGCTCATGCTATTTGGGATCCTCATTTCGGTCAACCGGCTATAGAAGCTTTTACTCGAGGAAGCGCTCCTGGGCCGGTCAATATTGCTTATTCCGGTCTTTATCAATGGTGGTATACAGTTGGATTACGTACTAATGAAGATCTTTATACTGGAGCTCTTTTTTTAATATTTCTTTCTACTGTTTTTTTAATAGCAGGTAGATTTCATTTACAATCGAAACGGAAACCAAGTATCTCATGGTTCAAAAATGCGGAATCACGTCTTAATCATCATTTGTCAGGGCTTTTTGGAGTAAGTTCTTTAGCTTGGACAGGACATTTAGTTCATGTAGCTATTCCAGAATCAAGGGGGATCCATGTGCGATGGGTTAATTTTTTAAGTGTTTTACCATATCCTCAAGGGTTAGGTCCTCTTTTCTCGGGTCAGTGGAATTTGTATTCTCAAAATCCGGATTCTAATAGTCATTTATTTGGCACTTCGCAAGGGGCCGGAACTGCTATTCTAACTCTTCTTGGTGGATTTCATCCGCAAACTCAAAGTTTATGGTTGACTGATATAGCTCATCATCATTTAGCTATTGCCTTAATCTTTTTTCTCGCTGGTCATATGTATAGAACCAATTTTGGGATTGGACATAGTATAAAAGATATTTTAGAAGCTCATATGCCTCCGGGAGGAAAGTTAGGTCGCGGGCATAAGAGTCTTTACAATACAATCAATAATTCTCTTCATTTTCAGTTAGGTCTTGCTTTAGCCTCTTTAGGGGTAATTACTTCTTTGGTAGCTCAACACATGTATTCTTTACCTGCTTATGCCTTTCTAGCACAAGACTTTACTACCCAAGCTGCGCTATATGCTCATCATCAATACATTGCTGGATTCATCATGACAGGGGCTTTTGCCCATGGGGCTATTTTTTTCATACGGGATTATAATCCGGAACAAAATCAGGATAATGTTTTGGCAAGGATGTTAGATCATAAAGAAGCAATAATTTCTCATCTAAGTTGGGTTAGTTTATTTCTTGGTTTTCATACGTTAGGGTTATATGTGCATAATGATGTTATGCTAGCTTTTGGTACTCCGGAAAAACAAATATTGATTGAACCTATTTTTGCTCAGTGGATACAATCTGCTCACGGTAAATCTTTATATGGATTTGACGTACTCTTAGCTTCAACAAAGGGACCAGCATTTGCTGCTGGAAAAAGTATATGGTTGCCGGGTTGGTTAAACGCTATTAATGATAAAAATAATTCACTATTCTTACCAATTGGTCCCGGCGATTTTTTGGTTCACCATGCTATTGCTTTAGGTTTGCATACAACTACATTAATTTTAGTAAAAGGTGCTTTAGATGCACGAGGTTCTAAACTAATGCCCGATAAAAGAGATTTTGGTTATAGTTTTCCTTGTGATGGTCCAGGACGAGGTGGTACCTGTGATATTTCAGCGTGGGATGCTTTTTATTTAGCAGTTTTCTGGATGTTGAATACTATTGGATGGGTTACTTTCTATTGGCATTGGAAGCATCTAACTTTATGGCAGGGGAATGTAGCACAATTTAATGAATCTTCTACTTATTTAATGGGATGGTTAAGAGATTATCTTTGGTTAAATTCTTCCCAACTTATTAATGGATACAACCCTGTTGGTATGAACAGTTTATCTGTCTGGGCATGGATGTTCTTATTTGGGCATCTTGTTTGGGCTACTGGATTTATGTTTCTGATCTCTTGGCGTGGATATTGGCAGGAGCTTATTGAAACTCTTGCGTGGGCTCATGAAAAAACGCCTTTAGCAAACCTAGTTCGATGGAAAGATAAACCTGTAGCTCTTTCTATTGTCCAAGCACGATTAGTTGGATTGTCTCACTTTTCTGTAGGGTATATATTTACTTATGCAGCCTTTTTAATTGCTTCAACTTCAGGTAAATTTGGTTAATTAACGAAACAACTCCTAAACAAAAAAATTCAATTGAATAAAAATGAGTAATCACCCTTATCTTTAGAATCTGATCGATCTTTTATTTTTTTTATAGTTAGAAACTATGGCAAAAAAAAGTCTTATTGAAAGAGAAAAAAAACGTCAACGGTTAGAACAGAAATATCGTGCAATTCGCGAGTCTTTAAAGAAAAAGGAAGCCTTTTTTTTCTCACAGGAAAAAATGATTTGTAAAATCCAATCTTTACCACGTAATAGTGCACCAACACGTCTTCATCGTCGTTGTTTTTTGACTGGAAGGCCGAGAGGGTTTTATCGAGACTTTGGATTTTGTGGACATGTATTTCGTAAAATGGCTCATGCTTGTTTATTACCTGGTATAATCAAATCAAGTTGGTAGGCATAGTATAAAAAAGCGTCGAAGATACTTCGACGCTTTTTTCTTTTCTAGGAGGTTTTTCTTTTATGGAAGGTAGACAATAGCGCGGAGTAGAGTAGCCTGGTAGCTCGCAAGGCTCATAACCTTGAGGTCACGGGTTCAAATCCCGTCTCCGCCAAGATGGTTATTTTGTGGGCGGATAGCGGGAATCGAACCCGCGTCTTCTCCTTGGCAAAGAGAAATTTTACCATTCAACCATATCCGCAAGGTATTAAGGAAACAAGACATATTATGTCTTATTAATATGTCTTATTCTTATTAATATGTTTTCTATATTGTTATTTTATATTACTATTATTTTATATTACTATTTTTCAATCCGTTCAATTATTTTTTGCTTTTTACTTATTAAGTTTGTGAGTTATATAAAAGAATTTAGGACGCCTACAGAAATAACTAATCCAATCCATAATGAGACAGCAGAAAATAGAATATTTTTATTACCTGACCAACCTTCTGGGAAAGCGAAAGCGATAGGTACGCCTATAAGTAATAGAAAGGAAATTGCGATTAATGCAAACATAGTCAGTTGAAAAGCAATAGTCATAATTTTGATAAAATCCAACATAAACTATACCATTTGATCCTTATTTGATCGAATTAGAATGAAATCTAATATGTAAAAATTGCACCCCTTTTTTTTTTTTTGAAATGAAATAAGATTTTTTTCTAGAGAAGACTTTAGGAGAGATGGCCGAGTGGTTTATGGCTCCGGTCTTGAAAACCGGCATAGGTTACAAACTATCGGGGGTTCGAATCCCTCTCTCTCCTTTTGTTTGGAATAAAAGAAATTAAATTCAAAATTACCAAAAGAAAAAGAATGGGATAACCATTCTTTTTCTTTTATGTTTGGGTTTAGTTTAGAGGGGTCATAAACAGGACAGGTTCTAAATCTCGGTCAATCCCCTTTTCAAAACCTGCTGCGGCTGCACGAGCTCTTCCCGCATGCCACAAATGACCTACAAAGAAAAAAAACCCTAGAACAAAATGCGAAGTAGCTAACCAGCTTCGGGGAGAAACAAAATTTACTGCATTTATTTCAGTAGCCACACCGCCTACTGAGTTTAAAGAACCTAAAGGAGCATGCGTCATATATTCGGCTGAACGCCGTTCTTGCCAAGGTTGTATATCTTTTTTTAATTTATTAAGGTCTAAACCATTAGGACCTCTAAGAGGTTCTAACCAAGGGGCCCGAAGATCCCAAAAACGCATAGTCTCCCCACCAAAAATAATTTCCCCAGTAGGGGAACGCATAAGATATTTACCCAATCCAGTTGGTCCTTGGGCAGATCCTACACTAGCTCCAAGACGTTGGTCTCTAACTAAGAAAGTAAAAGCTTGAGCTTGAGAAGCTTCTGGGCCAGTAGGCCCATAAAACTCGCTGGGATACGCTGTATTATTAAACCAAACGAAACAGCAAGCAATAAAACCAAACAAAGAAAGAGCCGCTAAGCTATATGATAGATAAGCTTCGCCAGACCAAACAAAAGCACGACGAGTCCATGCAAAAGGTTTAGTTAATATGTGCCAAATACCACCGAAGAAACAAATTGAACCCAACCAGAAATGTCCTCCAATTAAATCTTCCATATTGTTTACACTAACAATCCATCCTTCTCCTCCAAAAGGAGATTTCAGTAAATAACTAAAAATAGTATTGGGGTTAAGGGTCATATTTGTTATTTTTCTTACATCTCCACCACCCGGAGCCCAGGTATCATATATACCTCCAAAATAGAGAGCTTTTAGCACGAGAAGAAAAGAACCAGCACCGAGTAAGATGAGATGAATACCCAAAATGGTAGTCATTTTATTTCTATCCTTCCAAGCATAACCGAAAAAAGGAAAAGACTCTTCTAACGTTTCAGGACCTATAAGGGCGTGGTAAAGACCACCGAAGCCTAGAACGGCAGAAGAAATTATATGAAGTACTCCTGATACAAAAAAAGAAAAAGTGTCGACAACATCTCCACCAGGACCTACTCCCCACCCTAGAGTAGCGAGATGAGGAAGTAAAATTAACCCTTGTTCATACATAGGTTTTTCAGGTATAAAATGAGCCACCTCGAAAAGGTTCATAGCTCCGGCCCAGAACACAATTAGTCCAGCATGAGACACGTGAGCTCCAAGTAATTTACCAGATAAATTGATTAGTCTAGCATTACCGGCCCACCAAGCAAACCCTGTAGTTTCTTGATCACGACCAGCTAAAGTAAGAGTTCCATTAAAGAGCGTTTCCACGGGGTAAAACCTCCTCGGGGAATATAAGGTTTTCATGAGGCTGATCTTGAGCCGCCATCCAGGCTCGAATACCTTCATTCAGGAGGATATTTTTTGTATAGAAAGTCTCAAATTCAGGGTCTTCCGCTGCGCGGATTTCTTGGGAAACAAAGTCATAGGCACGTAAGTTTAGAGCTAAGCCTACAACTCCAATAGCACTCATCCATAAACCAGTTACAGGTACAAATAACATGAAAAAATGTAACCAACGTTTATTAGAAAAAGCAACTCCAAAAATCTGGGACCAAAAACGATTAGCCGTGACCATGGAATAAGTTTCTTCGGCTTGAGTCGGGTTAAATGCACGGAATGTGTTTGCCCCGTCTCCGTCTTCAAATAAAGTATTTTCTACAGTAGCACCGTGAATAGCACATAGCAGAGCAGCTCCTAAAACCCCGGCAACTCCCATCATGTGAAACGGGTTTAAGGTCCAATTATGAAAACCTTGGAAAAAAAGGATAAATCGGAAAATAGCAGCAACTCCAAAACTGGGAGCGAAAAACCAACCAGATTGACCTAAAGGATAGATTAAAAAAACTGAAACAAAAACAGCAATTGGAGCAGAAAATGCAATTGCATTATATGGTCGTAATTGTACAGATCTAGCAAGTTCAAATTGGCGTAACATGAAACCTATTAAACCGAAAGCACCATGCAGAGCTACGAAGGTCCATAGACCACCTAATTGACACCAACGCGTGAAATCCCCTTGTGCTTCAGGGCCCCATAATAGAAGAAGTGAATGTGCTAAACTATTCGCGGGAGTAGAAACTGCAGCTGTTAAAAAATTACAGCCTTCTAAATAGGAACTAGCTAGTCCGTGAGTATACCACGAAGTCACAAAGGTTGTACCAGTGAACCATCCACCCAAGGCGAAATAAGCACAAGGAAAAAGTAATAGACCAGACCAACCTATAAAAATGAACCGGTCTCTGCGTAGCCAATCATCCAGAGTATCCAAAAATGTTTTTTCCTCTTTGGAAAAGTTTCCAAGTGCTATAGTCATTATTATCCTCCTTTTTTAAACATTTTGTTCATTTTCTTTTTTTGATTTTTGATTGAATTTGAATATAAAGACAAAAGAATTAATGAGCAAAAATCGATAAAAATACTTATCTACTTTACCATTATAAGAAAAAATTAGAATTCAAAAGTAAAAATTAACAAGGGTTCTTAATTTTTAGGATATACTTATAATGAAGGCTAAAGTCCATTATCGGATTTGAACCGATGACTTACGCCTTACCATGGCTTTACTCTACCACTGAGTAAAAAGGGCTTCATTTTTTTGGCTGCAAGCAAGTAAATGACAAACAAAAGAACAAAAGAAAATTATAACCTATACAATATTTTTTGATTTATAAGGAATATCTCTTTGTTGTAGTGTAATTAAATAAAAATTTAATAAAATTAATCACTCAAAAATTTTGTTTATGAAATTAGCTTATTGGATGTATGCCGGTCCTGCTCATATTGGAACTTTACGAGTAGCTAATTCATTTAAAAATGTGCATGCTATTATGCATGCTCCTTTGGGAGATGATTATTTCAATGTAATGCGTTCTATGCTAGAGAGGGAAAGAAATTTTACTCCAGCGACAGCTAGTATTGTAGATCGTCGTGTTTTAGGACGTGGATCTCAAAAAAAAGTAGTAGATAATCTACTTCGGAAAGATAAAGAAGAAAATCCTGATTTGATTATATTGACACCTACGTGTACTTCAAGTATTTTACAAGAGGATTTACAAAATTTTGTAGATAGAGCATCTGTAATATCTGATTCAAATATTATTTTGGCGGATGTAGACCATTATCAAGTAAATGAAATTCAAGCAGCAGATAGGACTTTAGAGCAAGTTGTTCGCTTTTATTTATCGAAACAAAAAAAAGAAAAATTAGACCGATTTTTGACGGATGTGCCTTCTGTAAATATCATCGGTATTTTTACTTTGGGGTTTCATCATCAACATGACTGTCGTGAGTTAAAACGTTTATTTCAAGATCTCAATATACAGATAAATCAAGTAATCCCTGAAGGGGGGTCTGTCGAAGATTTGCAAAATTTACCAAAAGCTTGGTTAAATTTGGTGCCTTATCGTGAAATAGGGTTAATGACAGCTTTTTTTTTGAAAAAAGAATTTGGAATGCCTTATCTATCTATAACACCTATGGGTGTTATAGATAATGCCGAGTGTATCCGACGGATAGAAAAATCGGTGAATCCTTTTGCTTCAATTTTTGGGGAAAAGGGGGTAAATTATGAATCTTATATTGATAGACAAACTAGGTTTATTTCCCAAGCTGTTTGGTTTTCAAGATCTATTGATTGCCAAAATTTTACGGGGAAGCAAACTGTTGTTTTTGGTGATGCAACTCATGCCGCGTCTATTACCAAAATACTTGCTCGAGAAATGGGAATTCGCGTGAGTTGTACAGGTACATATTGTAAACATGATGCAGAGTGGTTTAAAGAGCAGGTACAAGATTTTAGTAATGAAATATTGATCACAGAGGATCATGCTAAAGTAGGGAAAAAAATTGCTTGTGTAGAACCTTCCGCAATATTCGGTACTCAAATGGAACGTCATATTGGTAAACGGTTTGATATCTCCTGCGGCGTTATTTCTGCACCAGTTCATATACAAAATTTTCCTTTGGGATATCGTCCTTTTATGGGGTACGAAGGTACAAATCAAATAGCTGATTTGGTCTATAATTCTTTTGCGCTGGGTATGGAAGATCATCTTTTAGACATTTTTGGTGGTCATGATATGAAAGAAGTAATAACAAAATCTAACCCTATAGGTGGTTTAGACGTAATTTGGGATACTGAAAGTCAACTAGAACTACAAAAAATTCCTCGTTTTTTCAGGGACAAGGTAAAAAGAGAGACAGAAAAATTTGCTAAAATAAAGGGTGTAGTTAAGATTACAATTGAAGTCATGTACGCAACTAAGGAAACATTAACTGTAAGATAATTCGTTTTTTTTTGCTTAATTTGACAAATAATCTACTACGGGCCTATCATTATTGTATACCTTAAGGTATACAATAAGGTATACAATAATAAATATATTCTTTAGGGTTGCTAACTCAATGGTAGAGTACTCGGCTTTTAAGTGCGATTTAATCAAGTTTTTTACATTTTGAAATGAAGTAAAATTTTCGTCAATATTAATCAGTAATGATTATTTTAGTAAACTACGACTTATCCTAGAAAAAGGAAAAAAAAGCATGTCGCTTTTGGAAAAACTTCTTTTTTCAAAAAAGGTAAGATTTTCAATGAAATTGAAGTTCAATCACTTTGTAGTTAAAAAGTCTATGGAAAAGGGATAGCTTGAATAATGAACAAACCTAGAAGAACGAGTTTCTGCTCTTCCTAGCGAAGAGAAAATGATTCCTCTTATTAAAAAGAAGTTAAAAGCTTTTTAGCAATCGATATGGGAAGGTTTTTCTCTGAAAAGGTCAGAGAATTTCATATCATAGAATCCTAAAGACTTTAAGATCGGTGTGTAAAAAAAATTAGTGTGCTGGCCTGAATTTCATGAGTCAGGAGAACGCCTGGTTGCTAAGATAAAATATTTGCGTCTTTTTTGTGTATGACGATTGAGATTCTTTCTTTTGAAAGTACTATTCGGTTTATTCGGTTCAAGCTAGATTGTACTATGTGTTATTTTCTTTCTAAAAAGAAAGGTTTAGGAGGTTTTTTCTTGAAAAAAAATGAAAACATACGTTGGCAACGACATTTTTTATATCCCCTCTTATTCCATAACGATTTCTATGTTATAGATCCGAATCTGTTATTCAACTCAAGCCCTTCTTTCGAAAAAATAGAAAAATTACCTAAAAGTTTCCGTTTTTTGAATGTAAAACGTTCAATTAAGCTGTTACATCAACAAAACTATCTTGTGTATAATACAAGAAGTTCTTGTTTTAATTTCATTGGAAAAACTTTTTTTTTCTGTTTTGATATTTTTGTTTCCACGTGGTGGAAACACTTTTTTGGTTTCAAAGTAACTTTCAAAGAAATAAATCAACAGGTCAATTTTCAATCAGTCTTTTCTCTATTTCTTTTTTTGGAAGAAGTCTTTATGTTTTCTCTTTCTTTTTCTAATATAAGAATACCCTCTTCGATTCATTCAGAGCTGTTAATTAGACGTTTCAAATTTTCGATTCAAGATGTTTCTTTTTTACATTTTTTAAGTTTTATACTTTTTTCAAAGCAATTTAAGTTTGTGAATAATTCTATTATTTTTCCAAAAGGAAGTGTGATTTTCTGTTTCTTTTTAGGGAATATTCTTCTTTCTATTTTCGAAGATTTTTTCACTCTTCGATGGAAAAGTTGTTTTCATGAAAAATCATTGTCTTATGGTCTTTTTTCAGAACAAAAGCATTTTCAACAAAAATGGAATTTTTTAACCCGAAAACCGAAAAAAAAAGACACGATAAGATTGCTAAAGGATTTTTTTTTTCACTATATAAGATATGGGGAAAAATTGATTTTGCTGGGAACTACTATTCTAGTCAAAAAATGTGAATTTTTTTTCTTAAATTTTTGGCAAACTTATCTTTTTGTTTTATCGGAACCCTCTAGTTTTTTTTTGAAACAAATTTCCAGTCAAAATATATTTTTTCTAGCTTATTACTTAGAATATCCAACAAACTCTTTTTTACTCCGACTAAATATCTTAGATTATTTTCTATCTACTGATTTTGTTAGCAGGGAATTAAATTCAAAACTTAGCGCTGTTTTTGTTATTCAATTTTTATCAAAAGAAGGATTATGTGATATAATGGGTAACCCGAAGAGTAAATTAGCATGGCTTAGTTTTACCGACAATTCTATTCTTGATAAATATGATCATTTTTGCAGAAATGTAGATTCTTTTTACAGTGGAGCAATAAATAAACGTTTTTTAGATCGTGTGAAGTATATACTTTTTCTCTCATGTATCAAAACTTTAGCCTGTAAGCATAAAAGTACGATACGTATAGTTCGAAAAGAATTAGGATTTGAACTACGGAAAATATTTGTGCGAAAACAAGTTGAATTCAAAAACAAAAAATTGCTATATTTCTGTTTTCATAAACAATTTAGAAAATTGCTATTTAAGATAGATTTAGTTACAGAACGACTTTGGTTTTTAGATATTTTGGAGGTAAATAATTTCACCAAGTTTTGGGTAAAACAGCAGAATGCTCTGGATTTTTTTTGTATTTTTGATCAAAATATTTGGTTTATGCTAGATCAATTTTTGTGATTTAATGAAATGCTTGTTTTGCCGGTAGATGTGAAATAGAAATAGAAAATACAGAGAGAAAGCCGTGTGCAATGAAAATTGCAAGCACGGTTTGGGAGGAGATTTTTGAATTTTCTTGAAATATTCAAAAAATTGAATGAAATGATCTACTTCATCCGACTAGTTCCGGGTTCGAATCCCGGGCAACCCATAAGGTATTCCCTTGGTTTTTTTATATTATATTTTTGATCATATTTTAGTTGACTTCAATATAGAAATTATTTTATACTGTTGAATAACAAGCCATGCTTGGGAGTCTCTGATTTTTATTTTAACTAAACTCCAAATTAATCAACCATGACTGCAATTTTAGAAAGACGCGAGAGTGCAAGTGCTTGGGGTCGTTTTTGTAACTGGATTACTAGTACTGAAAATCGTCTTTATATTGGATGGTTCGGTGTTTTAATGATTCCGACTTTATTGACTGCAACTTCAGTTTTTATTATTGCTTTTATTGCAGCTCCGCCTGTAGATATTGATGGTATTAGAGAACCTGTTGCTGGTTCTCTTCTTTATGGAAACAATATAATTTCTGGTGCTATTATTCCTACTTCTGCAGCTATTGGTTTGCATTTTTATCCTATCTGGGAAGCAGCTTCTGTGGACGAATGGTTGTACAACGGCGGTCCTTATGAGTTAATTGTTCTTCATTTTTTACTTGGCGTAGCTTGTTACATGGGCCGTGAATGGGAACTTAGCTTTCGTTTAGGTATGCGACCTTGGATTGCTGTTGCATATTCAGCTCCTGTTGCGGCTGCTACTGCAGTTTTCTTGATTTATCCTATAGGCCAAGGAAGTTTTTCGGATGGTATGCCCTTAGGCATTTCTGGTACTTTCAACTTTATGATTGTATTCCAGGCAGAGCATAATATTCTTATGCATCCTTTTCATATGTTAGGCGTAGCTGGCGTTTTTGGTGGTTCTTTATTTAGTGCTATGCATGGTTCTTTGGTAACTTCTAGTTTAATAAGGGAAACCACAGAGAATGAGTCTGCTAATGCAGGTTACAAATTTGGTCAGGAAGAAGAAACTTATAATATTGTCGCGGCTCACGGTTATTTTGGTCGATTGATTTTCCAATATGCTAGTTTTAATAATTCTCGTTCTTTACATTTCTTCTTAGCGGCTTGGCCCGTAGTAGGTATCTGGTTTACTGCTTTGGGTATTAGTACTATGGCGTTCAACTTGAATGGATTCAATTTCAATCAATCTGTAGTTGACAGTCAAGGTCGTGTTATTAATACTTGGGCTGATATAATTAATCGTGCTAATCTTGGTATGGAAGTTATGCATGAGCGCAATGCTCACAATTTTCCTCTTGATTTGGCATCAATGGAATTCAATTCTATAGATGGTTAA